GCGCTCCTGTGGCAAAACTAAACTCAATTCCATACGAGTCATTCTGTCAGTTGCAGCTAACAGATCTTGGTCACTGCATCAGCTCGATGTCAATCGCTCAGTTTCTTTGTTTAATGAAGGCCCATTCCCCCTGAGTGAGACCATTCCTCAACCTTTTGGTAGACGGATAAATGTTATCCCTTTGCTTCAAAAGTAAGAAAAAGGGCTTTCATAAGGGTTTCCTTAGAAGTTTTATCAATCATATTTGGTGGTTTACGAACTTTCTCCATAGTCCATCAAGCCTTCTGCTATTCGAATTGCTAAGGCCAGGTTCTGGAGATTTCGTTTTTGCAGCTCTTTCCCCTGGAGACCCGTCTCAAACCTAAACACCTTTGTCTTCTTCTGCCATGTTCCCTATCTTCAACATCAATGACTGAAACTGCCTAACATACTCAGGCACGGACCCAGTCTGCCTCTAATGCTTTTCCCGCCGTCTATACGCTTTGCTCCTTTTCTTCTGTTGTCCGTTGCCTTTTGCTTGGCACGTTGTCGGAATAGGCTGTGATGCCAGATAGTGAAGTTCGAAGGGCCTTTCCGTAAGTAGCAATAGACTGATCTTAGCCCGAACCTACAGATTTACGCTTTGACGCCCGAAAGCTAAAGCAACGTCGTTCCGCTGGAGGGCTTACTGGCTTTAAGCTTAGCTTCTTCTGCAACTGGCTGATCGGATGGACTTGAGTTTCACTTACAGACTGACCGCTAGAATGAAAAGAGGCTTGCGGAAAGGAATGCCTTAAAGAAAAGTCCCACTTAATGACCTGCATCGTCTATTCTCGCTCGACCACTTGTGTACGTGGCGGACGGAAAAAGACTCCCTGGTAACTAACTAGGGGGATTCCTTAAATGTAATGTATCTTTTCGTAACCAAGCAAGTAGGCAAAAAGCTCTTCTGGAACACTATCTTATCCCCTAGGTAGTATGAAGAAGACCATGATAAAGATTTATATACGGATTCAGTTACGGGGAAGGTGAGGGGATTCGCTTTTTGAAAGCTTTCACGTAAGCTAAAGCTTAACTCACAGCCTAAGACTTTTGCTAAGTTTGGACGAGAACTCACTATCCGTTTAGAAAGACAATTGCATCTTTCCCCGATGCGAGTCTAGCAAAGCCTAACAAGTTCTCTGGATCCAATTTCAATCCTCTACGACGACTAGAACAGCTATCTTACATTACGTTCCGTACGATCGGGGCACTAGGAGCACCTTACCAAATATGTGGAAAAACAACACAAGTGGGGATGCACCATGTACGAAAACTCCGATCTACAACTGACCAGGTGAAGAAGGACTATTACCATGAATTGGAAAAAAGTCAATTGTGAACTTACCGTAACCAGATAACGATGGGTAAGCAAACTGGATTAACAGATCCATGGTCGCAAGACTGAGTAGGAAAATCTCGTTAACAAGTGGGTAAGGCTCGATGAAGTGATGCGAAGCAATGATTAACCCTGGATGAGGATCTTGGTGTGTTGTTCGTCAAATCTGTTGATACATGCTATACAATAACAGTTCCGTTTCATTTTGTCTACTGTCTGTTGTGTAAGCCCTCATATTAAACTTCATGGCTAATGGTGTATGCAGTAATGGTGACATCCATGTAAACCTTTTAGCTTTAACAGGAATTTCTTCCTCATGAACTTTCAAACTTTGGGTATCACCGCATACTATACGAGTATACATCTCGTAAGAGGTCATTATTCCAGAGATCCTTTCCTCCCAAGTAGCCCGCATCTTATTGCAACTATTTGAAGGAACATTATCCTTTAAGAAGTTAAGAAGAATGTCTTCTCTTATTACATTCTGTTTATTGTATTTTAATACAGCAGTTGGGTCATGATCACACATTTCTATGATATGGTTAATAACATTCATATGGATGAACTCGTTGATGATTGAAAGGGGAGGTCCCATCTCTTGAAACACATTTCTATATATTTTTGGTAATATATCGCTATAAGAAGCAGTACTTATAAAGTACTCGTGTACTGTGTTTATTGGCGCATTAATAGAAAGCATTGTTTCTACTACTTTCATTGCTATACTGGCATCCTTCTGATGTATGAAGTTGACGAAGGTAGAGATTTCAGTCTTCCTACGATCTCTCTTAGATGATGACACTCTGAGAGTTACCTTACGCCTCTTCTTATGAAGTCTATTATATACCCATATATTTGTGGACTCCATGATCATATAATCCTGTACAGTGGTAAAGTAAGGAACTTTATAGAAAACTGGGCGATCCCCAGCAGACGCTATCCAGCCTATATGACGAATCAACCGGATCAGGCATGGAATGCCTGCATATCTCTCTTTCCAGAACAACAAGCAGGCGGAGGCAACAACGAAGCATTCCTTATTAGTGATGTATTGAGAGAAAATGTCTCTCAGATCGTGGGCTGTGCTCATTAAAGTTTTCCCATATCTTTTAGGCATAAAGATACCTTTTACATGCTTACGAGTGATGTACTTGCAAACTCTCTCTGATAGATTTCTTTCTAGTTCTACCTTCATGAAATCCTTGAGCTCTTCGAGAAAGTTAGAATAAACATCTTGTATTACACCATCAGGAGATGGGATGAGATTTGTTCTCTTAGCCATTGTTTCATCCAACATAAAGAAACTCATAATCTGATATGCACTCGCAGCTGAGTTAACTCTATCCATTCTTGTTCCAAGCTAAAAGTTTGAGGATTTTTCTTCAACTCGAGTTCGCCACAGAACCCCTCTCTGGAACCGAAGCCAAGGCCAAAGTTCAACCTTCACCACGTGAACGCTACAAGCTAGTCGAATCCTTACCTTTTGTTATCCTTCTCCTGAGCACTAGGATCAGAAGTAAGGGCTACTGACTTTGAATTACTTTCATCCGCGTCTCTTTCTTGCGTAATCTTGGGTAATGGTCATAGACCTAGATCAATATCTATTTAGATTTGAAACTGATAGAAAGAAAAAAGCCCTGCCTCATATCTTTGATACTCCACCCTTAGTTACCTTAGGAGCAGAGTTAACGACTCTCTATAACTCTGATCCCTCTATTTCTATTAATAAATAAAAATAAAGTATTTAATAATATACGCTTTGCTGTTGTATCGAAAAGGGTTATAATAACTTATGTTGGAAGGGTTTGTCCCCGGTTTTGTTCTCATAACTAATCTTTCTTTCTTCGAAACAGAAGGCCGGCCAGCCCATATGAGGTTATCTATGTAAAAACCACAATAGACGAGTTCAGATGACCTCTCGGAAAGCCCCTGCCCTAAGCGCTCAAACCAACCCTTGTGATGTCACTGAAGAAAGTATTAGGGCAGTAAGAAGGAACACAACAAACCCAACAACCAAATCGGCTAGGCACGCGGCCAGGGAAGTCATTGTTACACTTAAACCAGATATTTTAGACTTAGTCAATCAAGGCGCGCAGAGTCCTCACTTTGACCTAGTGCTGGATTATGTTCTTCATTTCGGAAGTTAGGATTTCTTTTTAGGTTTTATCTCATATTCAGTCGGAATAGTTTAGGTAAGACTTTCAAAGTGACTCTCCCTTTTCTTTTTGTTTGATGAGAAAGCGCTAGGTCAGCGCTTGGGCTTAGGTTTTGGGTTTTTATGGTATATCTATCTAATACTAATATAAGTGCCCATTCTATTCCGAAAGAAGGGATTTAATAGCTGCCCTGCCTATTTGAAACATCTGCTCGTGGGTATCTTAACTAGCCCCCTAAGCTTGGGATTACGCCTTAGGAAGTTTCCTTTGAATATGCTTACTCTCTAGGTCCTAGTGGCGGATCTCTGACGGACATTCTCCGGAGTTAGCTTAGATGGTCAACATCAGATACAGCTTTTGCAATTGTAGCTGCTACGGCTGATGCCGAATACAGAGCGAGAGAGACTTAGGTCCGGACCTAAGCCTGAATTTGAGGGGGACTCTCTTTATAAAGAAGCCCAAGGCCAATCTAGATTCCAAATGGAGTAGCATAAATCCACTGGATACCGTATATTCGACCCTGCGATATCTTCTTTCTTTTTTAGTCATTCCCAGTCCCGAGATGAGTTCTCGTCCCATCTTGCTTTTGCTACCGGTCACCGTAAGCAACCTCTACTAACGCTATTGTTGCAGCGGAGCTAGCATTCACAGCAGATTCCATTCAAAAAGAAAGTTCCTGTTCCCACTTAAAGCTAAGGGGAAGAGAGGTTCTGAAAGAAAGGAAGATTGGCAGAGTAAGCCCGATAAGACAACCTGTAAGCTCGTAAGTAAACTCGCTTCCTGCGATAGAGAGGATTGGGGAAAGGCCGGGGTTCAGAGTGCTTATGTCCACAGTTGGATTGGATTTCGTAGGCGCGGGGGTACGTACCTCTTTGTCGGGATAGACGGGCTTAACTACTGGAAAGCACTCATTCCATTTAGATCAGGACCGGTATTCTTTTCTTTTATCTGAAAATGCAGACTCTAGGTATTGCGTCTGATTAGTCTGATGCCTATGAATCTCAGATTACATATATATAAAGAAAGTAGATAGGAAAGAGCGGCTAGCCATATCGAAAAGAGTGTGAAGTTCATAGAACGGGACCCTCTAAGAGTGCCAACCTTAAGAGACTCAGACTAGATCGGGCTTACCGCGCTAACCTAACTATGAATGTCTAGCTGTCGGGCTTCGAGGGGTTGATTTAATCGTAGGATAGTTGATAGTTGGAATTCTGAAACCTACGGTTGTTTTCTCATGTGAGCGTAGCTGGACCGGCACGAACATACCTTACGAAAGTGAGTCAAGTTCTTTCTTTATGATTACATACCTTTCAGTCTCGTTCTTTCTTCCACTGCCTTCAAGTAGCAATGTAACTAGGAAAGACTCCTAAAAAGCTTACTCTTTTTTTTTTCTCTAAATGCCATTCTATCTATAAATAGAACTAAGAAGATTTCGGTAACATAACTCTATTTAGCTGAACTCCCTTTCGCTTTAGAGAAGACAGTTCGAGCAGAATCATAAGAAGAAGGTAAGGGCCAAGGTGCCAATCTCTTAATCTCAAGCCTGCTAAAGTCAGTCTTCTTCACAAGAAGGTAGCCTTAGAGGAGAGTCACTCTTGCCGGTCTCTTCAGTTTCATACGTTCTATTAGTTGGTCTCTTGAAAGCAGTTTCAGCATATCGTCTAAATGTATCCTTTTCTTTTCCCTCTTCCCTAGTACGGATCTAATCCTTATGAAGAGCCTTTAGGGGAGGAGTGGGGCTTAGGAACGAAGCAGGCAAGAAAAGAGGAGCCAACCAATCTATTATCACAATACTTGGAATGAGTGTGCGGCAATTCATTGGGATGACCTTGGGTTGGGGTACTCACTCTCGCCTTGAGCACAGACAGAAGATAGGAGAGATTTCCAGTAAGCATGGAATCGGAAGCAGACGACGATCTTGGGATTTCTTTAATTTACCTTCAAACCTGACGGATTGTGGTTGAGCTTTCTCACAAGGAAATTCCAAAGTGAAAGAGTGATGCTCGGGTTCAGACCCTATGATCCGACGTGGCACGACTTAACACTTCCTTCCACCGAACAAAAAAAAAGTGATGGCGAACGAAGTGAATTGGTACGCTCTCTAAGTGAGTAGTATCGAAGGATGCTCGTCGAAAAGCATCCGAGAGAAGCGATCCGTAGCGAGCCCTCGGCGATTGAGAGTACCTGCGTCTTCAGAAAGCAACTTCGAATTCGAATTTCTTCTCGTCAGAAAGATTCCCGTTGAAATGGCCTTTAAACGCCTTTTCAGAGAGGTGAGAGTGAGCGAGCGGAGTATACTAGTAGAGATAAGGACGTAGTAGAAACGAGATTGAGAGAAAACTGAAAAGGAGAGGAAAGAAAGGAAACGAAAGCAGTGAAATGACTTAGACTAGGCTTTTCAAAAGGTTTGCAGACAAACGGTACGAAAGGGGCGTTAGGGCGGCTGACGGTTGATGGCTATTATGCCTCTTCCTGCTCTTTTGACTTCTTCGATTTGTCTTCCAGCTCAAACTTCGTTGCCAAGACTGGAATCCTATCCAGTTCAGTCAGCGAACAAGCCGTAAGGGCTTTTTAGAGCGTTAGACTGCGGTATATTTACGTATATTTGTTCTTCTTTTTTTCCCAAAACGTGAGCCCTGCTAAAAACAAAGATTTAGACAAAACCAGGAATTAAAAAACCTTATCCGTAAAGCAGTTTCTACTGTAAAAAAGGCAATAGAAAGAAAGTCAAGCGGGAAAGCTAAGACCCTCTTCTTCCAATAGACGTGGAAAAATTGCTAAATAAGTTCCTTTTACTCCTATTCGAATTCGATAGCTGCGGATTCTCGAACAGCAGATTCAAGAGCAGCTCCTAGTGAAGTAGTGGTATGGTCTCATCTAAAGAAGTATCCTTCAGGATCAGGCAAATATAGCAAGTGTTCAGCGAGAGTGAGCTTTCTCTTTAGGTTGGAATCAGTACATCTAGAGTATGTGAGGGGAGAAAGCGTCAAGCCTGGGAGCTAGTGCAAAGATAAGCCCTCACTTGTTCGTTTCATCTCGCTCGCTTTGCTCGATTCTTATATGGATAGTTTTCTTGCAGCCAATCGATAGCCTGTCTCTTAGTTCTTTCTTATGAAAGATCTAGTTACAGCCTCTTCTCCCCTATCCAGTTTGAGTGTTTTTTTAGCCGTATAGTCCAAATCCAAGGCTAATATCAGGAGCTGGTCCAGGCTAGGAAATAAGGCAAAAGAGGATCTTTCCGTTCTTAATCAACATGTTCAGTTTGTCGTTTTGGAGTGTTCCTAATATATCATAATAATAGCCGCCTATAGTTCGATTCTTGGGTCAGCCCTAAGAAGTTCTAGTTGCTTTTGTATCAGTCGTTCCTAGCGCCTGCCCCTTTCTTAGCCAGCAAGTACGGCTTTACACCACACACTTTGGACGACTGTATGAGTGGCATCACAGACAGGTTGACTTACAACTTTGTTTAACGTTTACCTTTTTTTTTCGAAGGAAGAGACAAAGAGATCGTCGATACGATAGGTTGCTTTTACTATCTTTTTGCTTTCTTCTCTTATGAAATTGATAGAAAGAGGAAAAGAGCTAATGAAAGGTAGTGTCTTCCACCTATGAGCCGATCAGACCTTTCATGCACTCGCATTCATCCAGCCCGTCTAATCTCACGAAATCGAATTTAAGGGAATCCCTATACAAGCATCCGAACTCGCATTCTAATGTGCAAGAGACCCCTCCCAAGGAAGAAGGTAAAGGCAGCAGCTCGGGAAGCTTCTTTCGTGCGTGCTTGGCTTCCTACTGAGTTCGAGTGAGGGTCTTTCACCTTCAAGTTCTTGCTCTTCCACTGGTTACCAGCTTATGACCTGCGGGTAACTAAGGCTCTACCCTTTGCTGGGGGAATTTCTCCTTGATCGGAATTAGGCCGCCTGCCTTTCTTAGGTCTGATCATCGAAAGACGAGGTCATATATGACGACTGATTCTGGGTAAATCTTTCTTCCATAAGGACTTTCTCTTGTTCTTATAAATTCTACCTGCTCGAGAAAGCTTTCTCAATCTTCAATCTCCTAAGATTCACCGTTCACTGGCCCACTAAAAGCCTTTACTCTTAATAAAGGTCTTTCCCGAGAAAGAGGGAAGCAAGCAAAGCTAGCCCCGGATCGGAGTGGAAATAGTGTTGTAACCGAAGTAGACTACCGAACGGGTGTGGGGAAGAATCCGAGGGTAGCCTGATCGATTAAGGGACACGGGCAACAGCGTATGGGGTTTTTATCACCCCCATAGGCCAGTTGAAGCGATGACGCACACTGCTTTAAATAAAGCGCAGTGAATAATGCGCCAGACCGCCTAACCAGTTGAACCGTTCTCTAAGAGAACGGGTAAGCCGCAATACAATGTTCCTTGCTTACAGCTATCCTCATGAGTAATAATTGCTGTAATCAGTCTCGAGTTGAAGCTCTCTTTTCCTTTAGTAAGTAGTAGAGTGATTCCTTCCCTCTAGATAGCTAGGTAAATGCCTGAGTCAGTCTAGTCCGGGTAGAACTCAAAGAAAGATTCGAATGGCCCACTCACTCACAATAAAATAGAATAGAGGATGGATGATCTGTACCAGCTCCAGGATCAAAATTCTTTCCGCTCTTTCTTTCCTTTGTCAACTCAGTGTAGTTGTCTTGGTAAACACAATCCTAGCATGGCCGGGGATTCCCTTTTTTCTTATTCCTACCTTCGCGACATGCGATGGTGATGAGGGCAACACACATGAGGTATCACCTCTGTTTACCTTGGTTCCCCTGGCTCCTGCACCACATCCGCTTGTTACTATAAGTCATCATTGGGAATCATCAACCATCACCGGGAAGAGCCTTTCCAACAAGGGCTATTTTCGTATGTGAGATCCGTCCTCGTACTATGGATTTACCAATCCTTTATAGGGATAGGGGGGCTCGGGGGTAGCAGAACAGAAATTGATCGATACGTGATCTTCCTTTCCTTATTGTGTGCCTTTTCGGGTCTTCTTGGTCAAGCTGACTGACTGGCGTGCTAATGAGGCTTTGGAAGAGCGAAGACTTTCTGACTGGCTAATCTTATGATTGATGGTTCCGATGGACAATACGACTTGGAATTCCCATCAGAAGCTAAGAACGGTAAGCCGTCAGGTCAAAGTACGTATTTGAGGATTGCCTCTCCATGACAGATGGCTTCCTCCTCATTTTCCAATAACAAATTCAATCAAATAGGCTTGACCCTTCTGCTTGGGTCATTAGTGACAGCTGGACCCTCCGCATAATCATTGATTATTGACTTCTCCGTAATCGAACCTGCCATCGACCTATATTCAGTCTTGCTCTTCCCCTGTTGATAACCTGGCCTTGGAACTGGCCTATGTAGGGTCTCTCCACTAAGCTTTGATCTACGCGCACTAGCTTCCTCGAAATGCCCTTCCGCTGGTCTTTCGTCCATTGCCTATGGTCTCCGGTAAGTAGTCTATAGTTCACTTTCGTCTATGGCCTGCCCCGCTCTCTTTTCAACTTAGTTATTAGTACTTCGGAGTGGTGCAGACTCTCCGGCTTCGCTATTGAATGAATCTTATGCTTGTCAGGTCCACTCCTGGGTCTTCTCTTGCCTATCGTCCACTTCGGTGACTCCAACCCCGGAAACATGATCTCTTCCACTAACCTCTTCACATGAACTTCCGGAGTCCCTATCTAATAGTCACCCCCCTCCCTTACTGACTAAGGCTAAGGTGGTGTCAACCAAAGGCGCAAGAAGTTCTCACATGAATAGACGTTTGAATATTCGCTCAGTACTTGAACCTTCGATCACTCGGATTCGTCGTTCACCTTCTCAAACCGACGAAGCCTACTCGAGCTTCGTACTCCCCAAAACATCAAGTGGCACTACATCCGTAACCGGAATAACATGAATCGCCCCACCGGAAACCAGTTCTCCTGTGGTTAAGCAAGAAACTTCCTCTTCACTGGTCCCTATACCCCAACCGGCATAAGCACTCGTAACTGCTTCATTTATAACATAAACACGAGTTTTTCCATTAGATAGAAAGTATATAAGAAACCCTAATCCAATGCTCCTGTTTAGCCTGTTCCGATCTTCTTCGATAAGCCTGGTTGGCATTCCCATTCTTCTTTCTACTCGTCTTCTTGCTCCAGCTACGATTGTTTTAGTAGATAGGGGAGAGTTCCAAACGGACTGACTAAGCCATCGAAAGAAAGAAACCGCAAGTCTTTTTTTCAATGTGAAAGGACAATGTTCATTTCCTTCAATTCATAAGCCCGAGTGTAACGATCCCAAAAAAGTAGCCCGAAGTTACTTACCATATAGTCTAGTTTTTTTCCCTTTTCCAGAGACGAGAGAAGCCATAGACCTAGCTCACAGAAGAAGGGGACTAGTTGCGACAGGAAAGAGGGAACATGGTGTTGTGCTTCTTACCTATGATGATTCCGCATTTGCCTGGTCAAGCTTATTACTGGCAGGCGAGACCGATCGATTGAAGTTACGGTTCATAGCTAAACCCCGAAGCGAAGTAAGCTTCGAGGTCATAAGCCCTTCCAATTTAAGTGCCAGTATTATATTAGTACATTAGGAATCGCTTCCTAATCTCTTTCCTGCTGTCCCTCTTTCACTTTCTTTTCATGTTGGTCCAGGCAGTTTCAGTACAAGCCCTATTAACTATTCTATTCCCACCTGTCTCTTTTTTATATTTTTTGCTGCTTTACCTTTGGCTTTCCCTGAGCTTCGTTGTGTGATCTGTCTGGTGTCGTTTCCCCTATATTGATCTCATATTTTGAAAAACAGTACATAAGAATCAGCTCAAGTCCTCCATCCGTCATTAGTAATCTAAAATAGCTTTTCCTATTCACTAGTACACTGCGCGCTACAACTAGCAGCCCCATTACTAGTAAGGGAAAAGGCATTAAGACATGCCTCTTTTTTTAATACCGTAGAATAGGAGTAGGACAAGGATACCAAACTTTTTGATCGGTATTCGCCTTCTCTTAATCAATTCTCAGTTTGAGGAACCTCAGCGACTTGGATTGATGCCTATCCGTAACAGGAAGCTCGGGATTCGCGTCATGTACGTGGCACACAACTGGTTCTATCGATGTGAATCAATAAAGAACAGGGAAGTTTGGTCTTCAGAAGAATTAGGCAAAGAATAATACGAGAGGGGAGCTCTAACGTGCCATTTAGTAGCACTCATGGGATCGAGTGGAGTATACTAGTAGAGATAAAAGATCGAGTTGAGTTTAAAAAGAAGGTTGTGACCCCTTACCTTTCTATCAATTGATTGAACCAATTCCTGGGCTAACAAGACATTATCCGAAATCTCTCTCCCATTGAGAAAGGCTGAACTGTAGCTCCCACTGACAGATTTGATGAGCCATATCGCAAACCCATAATACCATGATCTTCAGAAGAGACTCTTTTCTTTAAAAGCACTGGGAAGATGCAAAATGCTCCAAAAAAAAAAAATAGGATAATATGAACAAGACCTAACTAGCAGAATCGGTTCAGAATTTGATACGAAAAGGTCCATGAATGTATGGGGATCATCAACATCACTTTGCCAACGAAACTGTGCACACAGTATTTTCCTCAGGTTTGTGATCTAGTGGACCTGCAACAGTAGCGTCGACGTGAGGATCGTCAATCGGCTTAAGCATTATCCTGGTGGTGAAATGCCGGGATTCTTCAAAGTAATCATCAAACAGACACCTCAATGCAAGTTTACCGAACAACAAATTGTACGATGATTCCAACATCCTAGTACGAGCAGCGAGGGGCTGAAAATCGAATAGCGGAGGAACCAACACCATTGGCGGCGGTGGTTCTTTGGTGGCGGACCACCAGTTTCCCATCTTGATTCTAAACCGTGCTCTTGACGTTGAAGTTGATGATGATTTGAGAGTGACTCGTTGATTGGAGCCGAAATTGGTTCAAGGCTAGCCCGCGCATCTTTCTTGGCACCGACGACCGATTCAGCAGCATCCCAATTCCCAGAGAAATCTGCAATTACAACAGTGTTACTCGTTGTAACGTGGCGTCAGAAGAATGCTGCAACGCCAGCGTTATCTTAACACTCCGCTTTCTCCATATTTATGTTTTACTGGAACCGGACGTACTCTCACCCCGGGCCTTACTTCTTCGATCCGGGAAGAGAATCAGTCTTTCTTAATGCAGGTGGAATCATTAAAGGAAGATTTGCTTTTTTCCTCATCCGAACCATCTAACTAAGGCTTCACTCCCTCCCACGGTTCTTACCTACGGAGGAGAGTCACTGGAGAAATGGTGGCTTAGTATAGTGATGGGACTCAATTCCCCGGTACGAGCTCTATCCATCTAAATCCGAATAGCTCAGCAGAGTAAGGTTTCCCCGCGGATCCTCTCTCGGTTAGGGCTTCCACCCTACTCCTTCACTCGTTATCTTTGCTGCGTCTTCCTTTTTTTCCCTCACATTCTAGCATTATAAAAAACTATCCTTGATAGCGGCTCGGCTGGGTAGGCGGATTCTCCTAATTCTAACTCCTCGACAGGAGGCAAATGAAATCCTTGAGTATTTGAAGCACTGCTGAAGAGGGCTTGATTGTCTCGCATTCTAGTACTGATTGATACCTACTCCCTTCCTTGGCTACTTTACTTAACCTTGAAAACACCCTTTAGCGTCACTTGTTGAGGGTGCCTTTGGTTTGGACACGATACGCAACTGCTACTCAAATTCTGCTGCTGGCGGTGCTGGTAGTTCTTTTTCCAGGTACCTGTGATCCACAGGTAATGAGAAGTGAACAAGAAAGGGCTATGCTTTTTTATGTGCCGAAGATCGTCTTATCCTCTTTATCTTGTCTTCTTCTTATTTTTATACTATACACGGCATGCCTCCTGTTCGTATCTTAACTGAGAAACATTCTCAACCAACCTTTGTTGAAAAGACCGATAATGGCCTCTCCCTTTCTTACTAGCATAGAGTCAAAAATGGTTGTCGTAGTCAGTTCATAGAATGAGAGAAGACTGAACTCTTTTCCGACCGGCGAATCTTTTTCTTCACTCTTCTTCTTCATGATCTGCCCTTTTTCCATTTCCATCCTGTATCCAATCCCTTTTCAAGGTGGAGTCTGAGTCAGATAGATTCTGAATAATCCAACCCCAACGACGAAAACTCAAACCGTACCGATGAAAGTTCAACTCCCACGGCTGCGCAAGTCAAGGAAGCAGCTCAAACTATCATACTCAATCAGAATGCAGCACTATGAGGAGCTTTGTTTGGCATTATTTCGAACGAGAAACTCTCCATAGCTGCGCTGCTTTCTTAAGTGAATTGGGTCAATAGCTGGTGTGAAGCAAGAAGGAAGAGAGAGGCCTGTCCACAAGCTTGATGTTCAAAAACCCAGGATCAGAGTCCTTCGCCCTAGAACTTTTCACTCTATTTTCATTGGTCGCTCCTTGATTAGAGCATGGCAATTCGATGTTGATTTGGCAATCAATGTTGAAGCGTCCCCCGAGGGGGATCAAGAGAGAGCTTTGAGTATCTCCCCCGGGTTCTGAGAAGAGCTGGTGCCCCAAACTCCTCTCTTTGGCTTATATCCATAGTCTGACCCTCGGAGACGCTTTGAATGATTAAAACGAGCTTTTCACTCGAAAAAGAAGGAGAGTTGAACTTGTTGCAAGCATCCTCTACTATGAAAGCTTACCTGGAATAAGGAAGAAAACCCTGATCCTCCGCTTTAGCATAATTTCGTTTAAAGAATTTTTGAACTCGTTTAAGGAATTGATTGATCGAGTAAAATCAATGGAAGGAGTGGAATACTTGGAACGAGAAAGCAAGAGTCAAGATGCAAGGTAGATCTGAGTGATGTAATTGAGGAAGTAGCTCGACAACCAAGGAGTGGAGCGAAGCAGCTCGACAACCAAGGAGAGGTTTGCAGATGCTCGACGTTAAGTATCTGTATAGAAGCATTTTCTTCGTATGTAGTTTGATCATGCCCTTATTTGATTATAGAGTTTCTATGTTCCGTAATCTTTTCATTCAGTTGCTGTAGCGCCTACTTATGCTCTTGGAATAGCGAGTTCACTCGTTCTTTATCTAGTTGGGCTATCGATCCTGAGCCGATCGGTAAGGGTCAGTCTCTTTTATCCCCCTTTCCTTTGTCTTCCCTGACCTGGGCATGAGCCCGAACAGACTGATTGGCATCAGAAAATCTCGTTTACAAGGTTGAAACCGCTCTAGTGGTAGTTGCTTTTTCCTATGCTTTCTTTGTTCTACGTCTTCTACCTTGCCTATTCTTTGTTTTTTAAGGATATCTAGCTCTTACCTCCACTCTACATTCTATTGCTTCTTGCCAATTCTTTCCCTAAGCCTTATATATATAGATGTTTTAATTGCCTATAGTGAAAATATAGGCTAAGCTGTAAGAGAGTTGATGTAGCAGTTCAAACTTGAATCGCCCAGCAACCAATCATGAGAACAAAGCTCAAGCTCAAGCATTCTCAGAGTTCGTCCTAAGTCAGCCAATAATGCTTCAACGTAATAGCTAGCGGTTTCAGTACAATAAATAAGGCTGGTTCAAATCAATCCGATAAGAAGATCGCCTTGGAATAATTAAAATAGATTAAGAAGGCAGGAACTATGAAGCTACCGTCGCAATGAATCCTTTATTCCTGGTTGCCAATGTTTCCACTGACCTCTGAGAATGCTTTTTCACTGTATATAAGCCATGGAAAGTCAATGTCTTAAGAATAAGTGGCAGAAATACGTTCTCCTATAAGGCTTTTAGAGATAAGAGAGAAAGGTTGAGAAGAGTGCCTTCTTGGCTTATTTTTCTTATACCAACATGCTTCCCACCCAGTGAAAGATCGTAGCTATAACATCCTTCCTGTCTTTCGATCAATCTCCTATTTGCTTATGTAAGGTGGATGTGTGAAAGCAATAAGAATGACTTTTCCTTTAAACAAGCTTCGAAAGCGGGATTGTTAGTTTTATCCCGTTGCTGACTCTTCAATGAACTGTGCTTAGGGTGAGAGCTTACTTTTGAATGCTTAATACTTAAGCCTACCTTTCATCATTCCTCTAAGCATGGAAAGCACTAATAAGCGAAGCTCCTGTAGCTTATGAGCTTCCCCACGAGCTGCTTTCTCGCTAGCGGATGTTTTCCCTTCAAGCGCTAGCGAATAGATTGAACCAGTATGTATTGGTTAGAGAGTTGATTCGAGTGGCTTTGTCAAGACCAATGAATAGGGAAATGTTCTCCCCTGGAAGAAGAAGCCTGTGCTCAGCAATTGGGATCTTTCTGCGGTCTTTCCATCAATCATGGGTTTTCCCGGTCTGGTTGTTAGAGGATTTTACTTTGTGAAAACTTCGTAGACTCTTGCTGGTCGATGAATGTTGAAAAAACCCGGCATTTTGAGATAAAAGGAGATAGAACCTCCAATCAGTAATAGAATTGGCGCTGAAGACCAAGCAAGCATTAGAAGAAGACCCTAATACAAAGGCTTATACGCAGCATTTTTGCTTATTAAAGGCTGACGCGACGGAGTTTGCCAAAGCAGCTTGTATGAGAAAGCGTCGATTCAAGGTAGAAGAGAAATGGATTGAATCTAATATTCATATCCCGGGTTGGTTGGCAAGTGTTACATGAATTGGACGGTGTCTGATAGTTCTTTATCAGTCTTTCCTTAGGACTTGTTTACTAGGCTTATACTAGAGGGATAGCAAAGACCTGCTTAAGCGGCTCAAAGGCTTCTCTGATTATTCCTAGAGTTCGATGCCAAGACCCTTCTATCCGAGTAAGAAGGAACCCAACCCAGGGACAAGGCGGAATAGCAATAGGACTTTACATAGAAATAGCTTCAAGGCTAAAAAGAGCTCATCCTAACTCTTCTTTCCCCATCCATCCTTCATGCCCACTATTGGTGGATCGAGAGGGGTATATATATAATGGGCTCGGTTGGTTGAGTTAAGACAGTCGCGTTGGTCCGGGTATCGCTTACCCTATGAGTCCCTACCCAGGAACTCTAAAGCCTCTTTTTCAAAGAATAGCCATAGCTTAGTGCCCGTAAACACACCTTCTACCATAGCCGACACCATTCCACCAGCCCCCGTCCCCGCCCTTAGGAGATTGAGCAGGTAAAGTATTTATGGTTCTACCTTTTCCTCAGCAACTGTCTTTTTGGTTGGTACTGCCGTTGCCCTTTGGTTGGGTATTGGTGCAACATTACCTATTGAAAAATCCTTAACTTTAGGCCTTTTTTAATTGGAATTCAATTGGTTTAATTCAATTGTGAACTAGCACGACGTGTGTTGTGTATTTAGGGAATAGTCGCGTCCAAGTGACTTTTCCCTAGATACGTCTATTCTCGGAATTTATCTCGAATATAGGAATAGGAGTTGGATTAAATATTCAAAACCCATTTTCATCTTCATCGAAAAAAAAAAAAAGACGAAAGAAATTCAATAGATTTAAAACTTATTGTTCGATAAATAAATTACCAAATGTTTTTCTAGAATGTCCAATATCTGTTTTATATCTTTTATGCAAACATGTTCCATTTTTATAAGATCTTCTTGACTGTTATTCAAAAGGTCCAATAATGTATATATATTGGACTTTTTGAGGCAATTATAGATTCTTGGGGGCAATTCTGATTGGTCAATAAAAATCGATGTTAATGTTATTTCTTTTTTGTTTTTTCTGAGTTTAGTCAATTTATCCTGAAAGATAAAAGGCAATAAAGGAACCGTGTGTTGATTGTTCTCTAAATTTGAGTTTTCTTCGTCCATATGTAAAAAGGGAATAAAAAAATCAATCAAATTACGAGAGGCTTCAAGAAGTGCTTCTTTCGGAGTTAAACTTCCGTTTGTCCATATTTCGAGAAAAAGTATCTCTTGCTTTTCATTTCCATTGCCATAAGAATGAATACTATGATTTGCGTTTCGAACAGGCATGAATACAGCATCTATAGGATAACTTCCATCTTGAAAGTTCTGTGGCGTGTTTTTACGATATCCTCGGTTTCTCTCGATTTCTAATCCAATACACAAATCAATTGGTTCCATCAGGCTAGCTATATATTGCGCATTATCAACGATTTCGACATAAGGCGGTAACACGATATCTTGAGCAGTTACATATTTAGGACCTCTGACACAAATAGATGCGTTGCAAGTTCCATATAGATTACTTCGGAATACAATTTCTTTCAAATTCATTAAGATTTCATGGACCGATTCTTGAATACCCGCTATGATAGAATATTCATGTGAGACTTTCTCGGATTTTACACGTGTGATACATGTTCCTTCTATTTCTCCAAGTAAAGCTCGTCGTATCGCAATGCCTATTGTGTCGGCTTGACCTTTTATAAGCGGAGACAGAATAAACCGTCCATAATAAAGACGTTTACTATCTGTTCTTGATTCAACACACTTCCACTGCAGTGTCCGAGTAGATACTGTCATTTTCTCTCGAACCATCGTAATAATATTGGATTAGATCATTGAATCATTTATTTCTCTTGTTTTTCTTGAAAATTTTAATTATTCAATCAGCGTTTCTACACACGCCTTTTTTTTGGAGGTCTACAGCCATTATGTGGCATAGGGGTTACATCTCGTACGAAAGTTAATAATATACCACTTCTACGAATAGCTCGGAGCGCTGCGTCCCTTCCGAGACCGGGACCTTTTATCATGACTTCTGCTCGTTGCATACCTCGATCCACTGCCGTACGAATAGCATTTGCTGTTGCGATTTGAGCAGCAAATGGTGTCCCTCTTCTCGTCCCCTTGAATCCGCAAGCCCCGGCAGAGGACCAAGAAAACACCCGTCCCCGTACATCTGTAACAGCGACAATGGTATTATGGAAGCTTGCTTGAACATGAATAACTCCTTTTGGTATTCTACGCGTACTCTTAACCGAACTAATGCGTGCATTCTTACGTGAACCAATTCTGGGTATAGCTTTTGGCATATTTTATCATTTCATAAATATGAGTCAGAGATCTATGGATATATCCATTTCGTGTTAAAAGAGATTCCTTATTTAGTTTATGTTTTATGTATGTATCCGGTTTCTTTAGCGAGTCTGATTATCCCTGCCTTTGTTTATGTCTCGGGTTAGAACAAATTACTAGAATTCGCCCCCGCCTACGGATTAGGCGGCATTTTTCACAAATTTTACGAACAGAAGCTCTTATTTGAATATTGGTTATTCCTTGTTAAATCTATTTGTTGGAAGAAAATCAGTTTCTTGAGATTGTGTACATCTTACATCATATTCTCACTAAAGGAATGTGAAAGTTAAACACCTGATTAATCCTTCGAATCCTTATTGTTTCGGAGTCAATAAATTATGCGTCCCCTGGTTGAATCATAACGACTTACTTCAATTTGGACTCTATTTCCTGGTAGTATACGTAAAAAACTACGTCGAATCTTTCCTGAAACAGAACCTAGAATCTTCACTTCAGTATCTAAATGAACCCGGAACATGCCGTTGGGAGGCGATTCGGTGATTAAACCTTCATTCTTTCATTTGGGTTCTTTCAGTTTCAGTACACGCTTTATCATAAATAGGATTCACGCAGAGAGATCTTATACTTCTATAGAAAGTTTCAGTATAAGATCACATTTCTTTCATCACGGAACGAGGTATCTATTGTTATACAAAGATGTCCTTTGGCCTGAAGGCGCAACTTACCAGAGGTTAGTGGATGGGGTCTTCCGAGACCAGATTGGAAGAAATATGGAGGTCTACGTTGACGACATGGTTATTAAAAGCAGAGAGGTTCCGGACCTAGTGGCAAACCTAAAAGAGACCTTGGACACCCTCCGGCCAACGGGTAGACTGAAGTCACTAATAGGACTATCCCGCAAGGTCTCTTTTCTTTCTCACCCGCAGACATATGGTCAGGCTTCAGTGTCTAATCGGGAGGTTCAGTCAATTTTGGAGAAGACGGTGAAACCAAGCAGGAAGGATTGGAGCCTCAGATTGGATGATGCATTGTGGGCTTACAGGATATAAGACGCCTATTGGGATGTCTCCTTACCGGTTGGTCTTTGGTAAGTCTTGTCATCTCCCTGTTGAGTTAGAGCACAAAGCTTATTGGGCAGTGAAGCAGTGCAATATGGATTTGGAGGAAGCGAAAAAGAAGTTGCAGCTACAAGAGCCTTCGGAGTCTTTTCTTTGCCTTAAGTTAAGGTGGGCTATGATAAGCTTATTGGAATAGTGTATAAAGGGAAAACAAGCACAGACGGAGAACAAGATGCGGGGGTTGGGAGAAGGAATGCTAGGGATGGCGTCCTTTATTTGAACGGCGGAATCTGTCTCAAGATGGGTTACTCTTAATTCAATTTCTTACTGCCTTTTCACACTCATACTAGGAGTCAAAGAAAAAACTCTTTACTGAGCTATTGCATAAGAGAGAGCTCCGCTCTTTCTTTAGTATGAGATATCCTCCCACATCCGATTATGGTCCATCTACTTCTTCCTCTATTGATGAATGTGCTATATGCTTAACGCAGGTAAGTCGGACTCTATAAATTCCTTTTCACTGGGAACAACTTCTGGTTCATTAGTGAAAGCGGAATCCAAAACCTCTCCCCACTTTCCTGAAAGCAGGAAGCATCGCATTCTTCTTTTTATACGAATACAAGCTGCTTGCTTATCGGCTGTTGTCACAATTGAATCCAAATTAGCTACAATAAAAAGAATAGAAATGAAAATAAAGTAGTATAAACATAGTAGCGTGAACAGCGCTTCGTATATAGGCAGCATCGTGCTGAATGAAAAAGTTTCCCCATTGAAATGGAAGATTTAGGGACAACCCCTAGCGCCTTTCAAAGGAGCTATCTGAAATGCATATAAAGTAGTTTGATCGAAGGATGATGAAAAGTCTGAGACTATTGAATTGGATGATGTGGTACTTGATGTAGCTTAAGAGCCCGCTTTTTCCTTATCAATTTAAAGAAAGGCTCAAACTTTCTTTGATTTCGCTTTTTCTAGCCGAGATATCCTTTCTCCTCTTTAGGGGCTGTGAAGCGAGTTCAATACCCTACACGAGTAGGAGAGCGGGTTAGCGGGAGTTCTGAGTTAGAGTAGTGAAAGCTGAGAATGCTAGCTAGCTGCTAAATGAAAGCGAAGCATCCCACATCCCATAGTACTAAGATAGAGTCTGCAACTCTCGTTGATCCCGTGAAGAGAATAGGCTCTTGTCCTGCTGCTTTTGGTTAGGAGATCGAAGAAAAAGCACGGAACTTATTCTAAAAAGAAGAGAGCAGTGGTCTCATCTCGACACATCCCTTATGACGTCTTTTCGTGTGAGAAAAATGACTCACAGCCCGAGAGAGAGAATCATCTTCCGTTTCGGGAATAGGATCCGACAGCGAAAGACTATTCTTTTCCGGGTTATCACCTTTAACCGCAAGTAACAGCAAGAGCGCTGGCAGACTTCGCGGCACCAGCCTCTTAGGGGACGGCATCCTATTCAACTATCTAAACTGTCACAGTATTCGATTGATTGATCAAACCATGACACTAGACGCTTAGATAAGGATAAGGTGTTCTGAAGAAAGATCTATCTTACTGACAGGTATTAACTTTCGAGTTATGTAAGGTTATCCTTTTTTACCTCAGCCCGAGAACATCCCATCCTCCGCAACAGAAGACTATTTGGCAGAAACAGTCAATTTTGGAAAAGATCCTATGTTAGCATTAGGAGACATCAGATGAGTATTAAGTGGCAGCGGATGATGAAGCTATAGCGGACTCCCTTTCGTATTCCAATGACGCGAAAGAAACGGTCTCCTATACAGCAGAAATTTCAAGTAAATTAGAAGATGTCTAGTTTACATTAGCATTTTCTTTCGGAGGGAAGTTAAGGTATTGGGACACGGAGGGAATATAAGATTCTCGTCGACTCATAGCTCCCATTCATTCCCTTTTTCGGCAAACGGTAAAGGTGACGTGCAGACTTGAGAATATATCCGAATGATAGAATAACGAGGCGGGCTTAGCTATTCTAACGGGGCCTTGAAATAATGGGAGAAAGAAACTAACCTATGGAATGACAACTATTTAAATGGTCACACAGGATTCCACCCCTCCATCCATCCTTTTTAAGATGTAGCCTTCTTATTTATCTTCTGGCTGGATTCTCTCTCATTTGGCCGGCCTAATTTCTGATGAAGGAGAATTAGATCCATAAAAGGGGGATATGCCATAGAATAGGATCTCTCACTCTTGATGAACTTTCAGACTGAAGCTTACTACAACATATTATTTATTATAAGTAGACTTGCTACTGCTTTGACTTGAAAACAGAAGCTCACTAGATGGATTGATCGGGGCGGAAATGTCTTTTTCTTATCACAGTCTAGACAACTTCCTAGCGCTCTTAGTTCAGTTCGGTAGAACGTGGGTCTCCAAAACCCGATGTCGTAGGTTCAATTCCTACAGAGCGTGATTGTTTAGTTATTAGGTCTAATTGCAAGGAAATAACTGAACTAACTTGAAGAACAAGCTTCATTTGACCGGATTGGATTACAGTCTAGCTCAATTACATCGATCCTCGTGAACCGTATTATAAATAGTCAAATTCAAATTCAGATTGTTGTTCCTACTCATACTCTTACTAAAGAACCGCCAACTCCAACTATAGTAGCGGTTATATTGCTAACAGCGTCTAGTCCCAGAGCTTCTATTTAAAGCTATGCTCTAATCTAAGAGGAAAGACTTGGACTGCGTCTTCCCGGCTGTCGGGCCATCCGTTATAGAAAGAAGTTGCATTGGCTTTTCTTTGAGGCTTTCTTTCCTGCTTGACTTTGTCTAGTTGTTGACCACGTCGACGCCTTCTAGGTCAGATGTGGCATTTGATAACAGACGATTTGTTCACAGCAAGATGGCAAAGAGAGGATTTGCTTATATCTTATATAGTAGAACAGCCGCTTTTTTAGACAGAGTGCTAGCATTCCATTCTCCGATTCAAACTGTCCTTTCTTATGGTATAGAGCAGGGAATGTTCTCTTCTTTCTCTTCCTTTGATAGTCTCGAGACGCGGTTCTACGTCCACTAGATGTATGTATGTGAATAAGATCCAGCCACAGCCTAACTAATAAAGCCGGGAGTGAGTGAAAAATCCCGTTGATGAACCAGTTTAGGATAGTTACCCATAACGTATTGAAGCTTACCTTATTAGAAAAAAGGAAAGGGGCGTAGCGGTAAGAAAGGAAAGAAGAGACTATGACTCCATATTTAGATTCAATGGTTTCATCTAACAACACATACTCGAAATAGTTCTTCCTCTTCAATGGAAAGTTCTTACTCTAAGGCAGCACTCTTTATGGGCGCATGCCCGACCCCCAAGACCAATTAAATTGAAATTCATGAAGCAGATCTGAAGTTCGACGCAGAGCTTATTTGAATTTAAGGCAAAGAACTGTTCTTAGGTTCTCGGGTGAGGAAGCGTAAATAAGAAGAGCGAAAGGGTGCTTTCTCGAACTCGAATAGATCTCCTTGCGCTTCTACCTCCTTCCTCTAAATATCTATTACCCTTTTCTCGGTCTTTTGTGCTAGCAGCCGCATCTGGAATATCGAATCTAGCTCTTAGCTGGTCTAGTCCAACTCCTCTTCTGTCTGATGACAATCGGGAATACCTTGCTAGCGAAGTAAGCAGGGATGCCATTAGTTTTCTTAAAAGATTCTCAATTCCTAATGAAATAGATGTAGCAGTTGGAATAAGCGTTCTTGGGATCTTCTCTGGTGTTCACGTAAGCGCTATTCTCGGCCTTACCCCCGTTTGTGGGGAACTCCAGGAGGATATAGAAACCTTTGTAGGAGGAGGGGGAGTCAAGCAAGGCTGTCAAAGTTGCCTGCCTATTTAGCAAGAATAAGGTCTCTCTCTTATATAGGTATAGGCTATTTTGCCTTCTTCGATGAGAAGGTAGGAATTGCTCCTAACCCAAGAAGAAACTGAGGAAGACTCGGCATTCAGGCGAGCCGCCCATTCTCTTATTCCTTGCCATCTTCTTTTACTAAAAAACCTGCTCTTTTTACAAGAAATATGGGAATAACGAAAGAAAAAGAAAAAATTAGCCCGCAGGAATACTTTTTCTAAGCTAAGGGACTAAGGGGGCCTAGCCTTGATTCAGGAGAAATGAACCAGAAGAGAAGCAGATGGAGCTCTTTTCCAGACCATATATTTAACAAAAGAGGATGAAAATCAGGCAACATAGAGGTTGGTTTCCAACAACTGGTGCAGAACCCTAGATAGAGCTATTGCCATATTGAATCTCAACTCAAATCAAGCTGCAGTTCTTCTTTCAAACCTAGCCGGATTCCGCTCTATCAATTCCGTAATTCTTATCTACGATAGCAGCAAACTAAACTCCACTTCTTCAACAAGCGAAAAGCGGCAACAGTAAGTAAAGTCAACAATGCCTCAGAAATCAGTCTCGGCTTAGCTGCATTACCTTCCTACCGATGGATGACCTGACGCCTCGAAGTAACTTCTAGCGTCTTTCTCTTGCCCAGGTTGTTGTAGTATTTCGTGGGAATGGAAGAGCCTGGGCAGCTGAAAAGGGCATTGATTGATGCCAGTGCTGGGGCAATTTCTGGTGCTGTGTCCAGGACGGTGACTTCGCCTCTTGATGTAATTAAGATCCGGTTTCAGGTTCAACTCGATCCTACTTCTAGCTTGGCCTTGGTTCGCATAAATTCTTTTGGACCCTCGAAATATACTAGTATGTTACAAGCAACAAAGGATATATGAAGAGAGGAAGGTTTACCGGGTTTTTGGCGGGGCAATGTTCCAGCACTTCTAATGGTTATGCCATACACTGCTATACAATTTACAGTGTTGCACAAATTGAAGACGCTTGCCGCTGGTTCTTCAAAGTAAGAAGATCATATGCATTTAAGCCCTTATCTTTCGTATGTCAGTGGGGCATTAGCAGGCTGTGCCGCTACTGTGGGATCTTATCCATTTGATCTTCTGAGAACCATTTTAGCTTCACAAGGAGAACCGAAGGTCTATCCAAACATGAGGTCAGCATTTGTTAGTATACTCGAACATCGTGGTATCCAAGGACTCTATGCTGGATTGACACCTACACTCATTGAAATTCTTCCTTATGCCGGCCTTCAGTTTCGAACGTACCGGAGGTAGCATGCGGCAGATACATGGGAATTACAGAAAAACAAAAAAACCAAAGTTCAACTCATCCAAGCTTCAATCTCTTAGAGCCGATGGGATTTCTCGAATGGTAATGAAGCTTGCCATTCTGTCTATTTGGATGAAGCCGACTCTGGGCGTTCAACGTGTTGTTTCCAATCATACTTTCTTTCCCTTACTTCAAAGAAAGAATTGAGTCCCTGTGTTGAATGTTTTCTAGTGAGTGCGCATTAGCCACCGTAACTTTCAAGCTTCATCAATCGCTTTAAATTTTAAGCAGGCGGACCAGTATCTCGACTGGCCAGTCTAGCAGATTAGGATTAAATCACCCTTATCACTCCTATCCAGAAAGCTAAAGCCTCCTTACTTGCGGGACCGGTTAAAGCAATTCAATTCCCCTTATCTGATTAGATCTTAACTGATAACTCAATCTTTCCTTTTTTTATATAAAATGTAATGCAGCAGCCATCGATTCTGGTGTGCAGATCTAGACAGAAGGTTTCTTAAGACATCGCTTTCATACTCCACTCTCTAGTTCACTGATTGATCCTTCCGCTTCTGTAAGAGAGGCTAAAAGGTGTGAACGAAGAAAGCTTCTTTTGGCTTTTAGGCAAGGCGTCACACCCACTTCTTCTTTCTCCCGTCAAAAGAAAGCAGCCGGCCGATAGCGACTTCTTATCGTTATGTTCTTCCTCCTTCTTCTTGTTATCCCGAGGTTGGCGCCGAGACTTGGCTTTAAGTCAAAGAAGGTGCGTAGCTTGCTTGCTTACCCGCTCCGTCGAAGTCTAGTTCACGTTCACTTAAATCCTCGCTCTCGTGCAATGCAATCAGCCTGATAGCTTGCTAAGTGGGCCTTCTACCCTTTCTTCAAATGGTCCCACTGTCAGATCTCTTTCCGTAAGTGAGTAAGTGATGGCATTCGATATTCTTTATTCTCTCTTTCTCTGTTCCTCTCTCTTACACCGGTTTACACTCGCGGATCTGCCACCTCGGGGACTGGACGTCTAACACTAACTATTTAGCTTTTGCTCTATAAGAAAGACAGATGCCTGTGAAAAACGGATCTTTAGGACGCCCTTACAGCGCTTCTGGATGACCCTTCGTACCCGTATTCGGAATTCTACCTCCTCCATCCGAAGAAATTACCTTCTCCGAAAGAGAAGACTTCCCCTATTACTCTAACAAGTAAGCAAGTAAACTACCGGTTTGGGGGCTAGTAAGCCTAACTACAGCTGCCCTTTCCCTTTTTCCTTAGGTGCAACTCATTTAATATTACTTATTACGAGAGAAGGAGGCACCCCGCCACAGAGTGCAACAGTTATTTTATACAATGCCACTTTTTGCCAAAATCCTGAGCTATAGACAATGAAATTCTTTTCTTTTTTCTATCTTAACCAAGTGTTAGTAGTCATTCTTTCCATCCCTACCAGTGCGACCATTACGAAGAGTGGGCTAAATCTAAGATTGAGGCAAGCTTAAGGCTTTAGTTTTACATGTAAGAAATTCTTTTCCATAGGCGCTAACTCTTACTTAAACAGCTTCGCTTCCTTCCCCAGATGCATGAGATGAAGGTTCGCCCTCGAAGACCTTAACACATGAAAATCGATCACAGGTTCAGACAAAGGAGAGTAGGAGTTCAGACCTTAACTCTACCTCTAACTGTACCCATGCATAAGACTTGACTTCCTCATACCTAAGGAATGTAATCACTTATTTAGAATAAAGAAGGGGTGAACCAGCCCAGTCAGCATCAGAGAAACCAAGAATTTCATTATTGCCATCATGATTCTGGTACAGAATGCCCCTACCAGGTGCAGCTTTAATAGATAGAAGAATACGTGTGACTGCATCCCAATGGGCAACTCGAGGAGAACTAAGAAATTGACTGACGACACCAACTGCAAATGAGATGTCTGGACGCGTCACAGTTAAGTAATTAAGCTTCCCAACCATACGCCTATATCGCCCAGGGTCAGGATATGGTTCTCCATCATCCGGTGACAGCTTTAGATTTGGCTCCATAGGGGTCTCACTCGGTTTAGAACCAAGCATACCAGCCTCTGACAAAATATCCAGTGCATACTTTATCTGTGAAATGAAGATCCCTTTCTTCTTTGGTTGATTTTTCTCTGGGACAAGAAGTGAGGGTTAGCTGCCTTTCCTGGTCCTATCGAACCAGCGTCTTCAAACCAGGTGCTATCTTTCCAGCCAATCCCCTTGAAGTCGATTCAAGTTAGTTTCTCAACTTCCCAGTCTCGCTACTCCGAACTTCTTATTTATGGTAGGAATCAAACTGGGACATCCCTAACGGGCTTCAGCTAATTCATTAATAAAATGACTAGTTGTCGCATAAAGTAAAGAGTGTGAAAGTCATTCCTCGCTAAAGTAATGAAGATAGGCTACCAGCTCCTTTACCGGAGGCTGCTATGATGCGTTATTTGGGCTTTTCTACCACTCAACACAATATAGGGCAGGGTCCCGTAATCTCTATCCATGAGATGTTCTTTATGGAAAGACGGTGTGAAAGTCTTGGAGCTAGCCCCGCGCTCATTTACTGCAGCAAATAGAGAAGAAAGTATAGAATCGCCAGTTAGAATTTTGAAGTAGGCCTCGGATTGCTTTTTTTGAGCATCCGCTTTTGGTTCGACCAAATATCAGTGAAAAGCGGCGGGGACAGCTTTGTAACTTTTTCAGTTCCTTCCGTTGAGTGAGAGCTTGACCCACGGGTTCTACCCTATTTGGTATTGGGTATTCCCGAGAGAAAACTCTATTGTTATGGGATAGAGACTCTTCCGTGAAAGGTCTGATCTTTTTAGGCCTTTCTCTTATATTAAAGATGACGCGACATCGGTACTTAGACCCATCTACTGCTTTGGCTACTCTCCTAGGGGATAACATCCGACTCTTCTGAGAAGGATGGCTTTCTGTCCTTTCCCATAAATTCAATAAATACAGAATGTCTTTCTCCCGGGCAAAGACCTGTGCCTTTTCCATTTTTAGGAAAGGGAAAAGGCAGGGGTTCCTCAAATAGAACTCGAATATGGTAAGGGTATCCTGATTTGAAAGAATTTCATAATATATATATAAAGGACTTCCAGATCAGTTCCTATTGTCCAGTTTTCTAGGCATTATCTGGACTTTCCCACCTGTCGATCTGGTACTAGACAGATCTTTATTGAAACCGGATCTTCTATTCGTCTTATCTAGGCATTCTATCTCCCCTGCTTTTCTATTTGATCTCTAGGTCTCCTATCGCGGCATTCTCTCAAACTCTTCCCCGCAATAACTAAACTAACTAAAGTTGGTGCTATCCTATCATAGAACACCAAGGGCTGTGGAAGGAAACTGATCGAAAGTCTCTCCCAGAATAAAGGGCCTACCTTAGTCCATTTCTTTTGTCCTAGAATCTGGGGGCATGATTCGGAATCTAAAGGTGTTTACGAAGAAAGTAGGCTTTTCGTTACTGTTTTTCCACAAACGGCGCCAATGAAACGGCCTCGGCAAACGTGTCTGAGTGTGGGTCCGAGTCCTTCACTCTAGATTTATGGTCAAAAAGACCCCGCGGCTCTTCTACCGAGGAGAAAGCAACTAGACCTCCACAGGTATTAACTTCCTTCATTCTACTTGTTTAGCTCTTTCTTTGTCTTCCCCCCATAAGAGAATAAGATTTTGAAATTCACTTCGTTCCTAGCATATAGAGCTCTAGTAGTTATTGGTAGGAGTGAATAACCATTAATAATATATTTTACAATAAGCTATGTAATTTAGATTATATTAAAATAGGAAGGGCTGGTGCACGTGAATCAGAACTAGCTATTGTTTACCGGAAGTGACATCCCTATCCTATAATAGTAATCGGCAGGGCTACTTTCCCCAGGAAGTGAAGAGGAATTCCTATTTCCCGTGGAAGGGAAGCGGAATGGGATTCATGCATCGAAACATTATTGGGTATTTTCGAACTAATGCCACATCTGACTCATTAGGAAGGGTTGAGAATCCTGTTCTTGCAATAACTGGTCTTTCTGGTGAGTGAATAAGAGCTCTTCGTAACCGCAGCTAAAGGCTTAGCCTAGCCCTAAAGCAAGCAAATGACATATATAAAGATTGACGGAACACTAACTTAACCTATCTTACAGTCTTAGATGTTCGCTAAGGGGCATTCATTGCTTGAAAATCTTTCCTCATCCAAAGGCGGTGGCATGCTGTTTGATACCATGGGGGAATTCTCTAGTCCACCAAAGCGACAAAAGGCGGAGGAGCAGGCTGAGGAACCCGTGGAGGAAGTTACAAATGCGTTCTATCGCTTCGGGGAAGCAAGCCATACCTATGACTTCCTTTCCCTACGCTGACTGAGCTCATAACTCCTTATGTTACCTTCGGGTAATAAAAGAGAACTCAAGCAGCCGAACTCATAGCTCAATAGCTTCATAGCTGCGTAGCTCAGAGGAAGATCGTATAGCTACTAACTCAACGAACAAGGCGCTTCTATCGCCCTATGACGACCTTCCTAGGTCTTCTTCGGGCTTGTTGTTTTAGCTCTTTCTTAGTTCTAATCCTCAAGCGCCTATACATTAAAGGACACGATAGCCTGAAAGAAAGTAACTTCATTCATGTCTAAGATTGAATTAGAATAGGAAGTTGTTCCAGAAGGAGCTCTTACCGTGAGAGTATCCGTCCGCTCGCTCTTAGTAAGAATGGAATGGATTCTTATTCTTGCTAAGAGCTTAAACGGCTAAAAGAGCGGTTATTCCAACAATCCCTCAACTGCGCATTCTATTCTGGAAAGTCACACAGCTCTAAATGTGCCTATTCCTTCGACTATGGATTCATTTCCTTCTTAACCTTCCTTTCTTCATGCGAACGAACCGTAGCACTATAAAATTCAATTAATCCGTTAACGCTATCTCTGAGAAGTAGTGCTGAGGTAATTTCTTCTTTCAGTGTCTACCGCCCTTCGTCTTTGTAGCCGCAGCTGCTCTTGCGCCATCCTTTTGTGGTTTTTAAGAAACCAACCCAACAACAATGGAATTGCCTCGGCTTTGAAAGCGGATTGATCCTGCGCATAGCTCAAAGAAAGAGAAAGACAAGCCTTTGTAGCTAGCGCCTAGTTGGTCTAGAAGCCTAAACAAAGCCTCACTCCTAGTTTCGTCGTCTTATTGCTAACCCGGATTCAATAGCCGGGGATATTGCTAACAAGAAAAGTCCTAACCTTCCATAATATAACCGGGGATGAGTTCCTCTCCTCCCTTCTGGCCATGGAAAGCATTCCAATTGCTGCTTCTTCTTAGGATTCGTTCAAAAGTGCATTTCCCTAATCTAATGCCATGCCCTTCGTCCTAATCTCCTAATGCTATAGAGCAGAGTCCCCGAAGTATACTTCCCCATCAAGAACACCAGAAGCTAAGGGGAGGTCTCTCTCTGACTTATTTTATGCACCTGTTCTTGAGAGGTGGAATAGCTTAGGATGATGTAAGCCTAGCGGCTTCCTTTCTAGTTCTGCCTTCTGGGCTTATAGGCGAGGAGGGGCATCTAAACACTTTTTAAATAGCCCACGCGGGAGATAAAAACGTGAAAGCATAATAGATTCACTCCTATGTCGGCGTAACGAGTGGTAATTGCAGTGGAAGTTTCATTCATCCACAAGGCTCTCCCTGCCGCATCTCCTCCGAGCGATCATCTATCGTCGTCCTTCCGGCTCGCATCTTTTCTTCTTTCATCGCGAATGGTAGTACTCCTTCAGGTCTTGGCCTTGGTTGCACTTGTTCTCTCGCCGAAAACGGAATTGGCTTCTCATCTGTAGTCAAGCTCGGTTCGAGCGATCAAATAGGTCCCCCGGTAGGCTTCCTTTTCTTCATCAGTCAATAAGGCACTGATGTATATGGGGCGAGGTTCCTCCTCAGTGTCCAGGTTGATTTCGAGAAAGGTGTGGAGCCACCAGTTCACTCGCTGAGTCTTAAAGCATCCATGGCTGAATGGTTAAAGCGCCCAAACTCTACCAACTGAATCAAGTTATCTTAACTATTTTATAGTTGCATGACTTTCGAGTCACGAGTTGCGAGTTACTTTACAGGTTTTAGGAAAAGCGAGAGTCCCCGTCGTCTGCGAATCTATTGCTTTCATCGAAATAAGGAAGGGATTCCCTTAGGATGCGAAGTGGAACCTCTTTTCAGACCTCTTCCCATTCATCTTTCCTTTGGGATGAGACAAGCTCTATTGAATAGTAGTAAGTCTTAAATACCTTCCTTCGCTTCGAGCCGGTGAAAGCCTAAGCCCAGCCGATTGAGATCTGTCTTGATTGAAACAAAGAAATACTCAATACGAAAGGTTCCTTAATTCAAAAAGCCTAATCAAGGTGTTCAGTGTCTATTAAGAGGATGTGGTCTCATTTGATTAGAGCAGGAATTGATTGAAACTTTAGCTAGGCTTAGAGCCAAGATAATGGGCTCATGAACGTACACCTTTCTCGGCTTGCTTGGAAGCACCCAAATAGAAGCTGAAGTTAGAATGAACCGTAACCAACAATACCCCGGAGGAACACTTCTCTATCTTGATGCTACACCCGCTTTTCCATAACCCAGAGATCTTCCGGCTATCATTTCGTATCAGCTCCCCTTGGATGAAAGTCTATCCATCGCTGTCTCAAAAAAGCCGTCTGTTCGGGGAAGTGGCATAGGTGGACGGGAACGAAGAAGACTCTTAACTCTAAAAGGAATGATCTCGGGCATCGATCTAAAGAGAGTTTGGTAGCTTTCCCTTTACACGGGAAATTGCCTTATCTTAAGATAGAATGATTTTCTAGAAGAGGAGCAAAAGAATAGAGAAGGCTACTATATTCCCACTTCTTTCTCTTCCTCAAGAACGAGTAACCCGCAGGGCTACTTTCACTAGGAAGGGAAGCGGAATGAAATGAGAAGAAATAGCCTTTCACTCGATAGCTGATAGGGCTCAAAGCCTAAAAAAGCTAACTTAAATGAAAATGTATGGCAGAGAACTCGACTAAAGTCTTGTATCGAATGGTGAGAGTGAGCGAGCGGAGTATACTAGTAGAGATAAGAGTTACGACTGCTAATGATTTCATACCTAGCTTATTGATGAATTCGGCGTAAGGAGTGCAAACTTCCACTTATTCCCTAGAATAGAAGACATGGAGGCTACCTGTGACCATTTTCTCTTTACGAATGGAACTAGGAATTCATTGTAGGCTAGTGCTGAGTTCACAACACTTGAGGCAAACGACCTATTGAAAAGCACTCCCACTAACTCGAAGAGATAGACTAACGGCCACCTATCAGTGGCAGCAGTCAAATCGTAAGAGTAGCTGTCGTACTTGCCAACTAAGTAACCTAAAGGAAAGGCTTGGTTTGATTAAATGTCCCATCCTGAGGTATACACCGCAGGACGGACGCGAACCAATCAAGGTCTGATGGTGTGAACAGCCTATTGCATTTAACCAACGCATAACGGACTCGTGGAGCCCAGAGATCGCCTTGGGACCACTGTTCCCCTAGTGCATGGACGGAGACAACTAGGTCTCGCCATGAAGCAAGCTCATAGGGAAAAGAAACAAAGGAAGAACGCACGGTTTTAGCCATGGCCTCCTTGCCTGTCCCCCTTAGCCGCCTTGGAAGCACAGTTTCCTGAACTTCCCACATAGTGGGAAGAGCTTTCCAGGTTGGTTTGAAAGTCAACCCTTGTTCAAGGGGTAGACGATCTATCCAGGGTACATACCGTCTCAAGAGCTTCGGGAGATTGTCTTTTCTTTTATGGCACCCACAAGCTCAAGGACAGAGTCGAGGTCTGACACGGGAGTGACCATCGACGCAAATGTCGACTTGGTTACACGTTTTGCCAAAAGTCGAATCTTATAAATAGAGAATACTGAGAGGTAAAACTTCACCAACATAGCAGAAGGTAGTTGAAAGGGGGCTTTAATGCGCTTGCTTACTCGAAAGAATAAGGATTTAAGTAGCCTTCTAGAACTCCATTCTTATCAGGTAGACTCCATTCGGATAACAGGTCATTAGCCCAAGGGCAGTGGGACCAGGTTCCGCACAGTTTTCGATTTCTTCTTTTCTCACCCTCTAAAATAAAAGCAAAGAAGTCGGTTGAGTGACTAAGACCTGATCTTTCTCTTCCTAGCTACCCACTTTCTTTTTTTATTAGTAGAGTGCCTGCTTCCGCTCACTAAGATAAGACTAGTTAGCCGCTCTTCAAGTCCAGCCCTTTCCAGAGCTTCTCTTACTTACTCAATTCCATCTGGATGCCGCATAAAGAGAGAACTTTCTGGCAAGCTGCTCGACACAAAGAAAATAGATGAGATCTCCTCTCGCATATCGGTTGTGTGAATTCTAAATAAAGAAGGAGCAGCTTAAGCATATCTGTTGTCCAGATGGGCTGTCGGTCGGCCTTTACTCCATTTCTTTGCAGGCCCCTTGTCCCTCTCTCTGGCTAAGACAGTTACCTGGGGGAAGAGGTTTAATATCCCTTTAACCTGAGAGTGGCTCAAAGCCTTTTCAGACAGGAGGGCATCATCTAGGTTGGAAGTCTCCATTCATTGTTAGAGCTGTTGGAGAGCTTTAGAGCTCAAGGTTCGTAAAAGTCTTCTGGTCTTCCATCGGGACTAGTTCCGGGCAGGAGGGCATCAGAGGCCGAGAAAAGGAGAAGAGATCGGAGAGCCCCGGAAGCAAGTATAGAATTGTGAGTCACAAAGGGCTACACAAGAACCAGTTTTGGAAGGAGTCACTGGAGCTGCGGAGCCACCTGCCGAAGAGAAGATCGAGGTGCGGAGCCAAGAACGACAGTGGAGGAACAGGCCTTAGTGGCCCAACCAGTAAGACTACATTCTATTCCTATTTGCTTGTCTTTCATTCCTGAGCAATTCGTTAATGCTAATGCGGAAGCAGCATTCCATTAAGCTTTTCAAAAAGAGTCCGGGACCAGATGGATATACAGCATGTTTCTTTAAGAGATCATGGAGTGTGTTACAACTACGTCTTTCTCTATCAGGGTAAACGGGAACATGAATGGCTTCTTTCTGGGGAAGCGAGGCCTCAGGCAGGGAGACCCTCTATCCCCATATCTGTTTATCCTCTGTATAGAATATTTCAGCAGACAGCTTCAGAGGGTTACAGATGGTACTGAGTTCAATTATCACCCGCGATGTGGCGGCCTTAAGATCACCCACCTGTCATATGCGGATGATCTTATTCTTTTTACCAGAGGGGATGTTATCTCAGTTCAGATTGCATGGGATTGTCTTCAACACTTTGGAGAGGTCTCAGGGTTGCATGTTAATCCACAGAAATCTCAAATATACCTGGCTGGAGTACAGAACAGGGAAAAGGAGGAAATACTTCGGATCTCAGGCTTCCAGGAGGGTACTTTGCCGGTGCGGTATCTAGGTATTCCCTTGGCAGCCGAAGGGTTAAAAACGCCTCATTTTAGCCCACTGATCAAGAGAATCAAAGAGAATATTATCTTCTGGCAACCAGGTAGCTTGTCACACGCGGGAAGGCTGGAGTTGATCAAAACGGTCCTCCAAGGAGTTAGTTGTTTCTGGATGTCTATGCTTCCGATCCCGCAGACAGTCATCACAGTTATTGTATCTCTGTGCAGAAGGTTTTTATGGGACTCGCCTAGTTCTTTGGTCTCTTGGAAACAAGTAACGCTGCCAAAGAAGGATGGAGGATACTGGACCGAAGCAACTGATCAGTTGGTGGGACAGGAACCTTGACCATCCTTGGCCTCAATGGAGCATCAGACACTCTTCCCAATCTCTTCGATGCCGGCCCCTGGCTCTGGAAAGACTTCTGCCGTACCCAGGTCTTCCGTTGTTGCCTGATGGGAACGTTTTACCAGTGTTCACGCTGACAATATAACTATCTATAGTGTAGTGGTGGTGTAGCGCGTTAGGCAGATCAGTCTCATCCATATCAAAAACCATAGTATGAATTTATTCAATATATTAAAACCCCTATATTGATATCATATTTAAAGACAAGACAGTGAACTAGCTGGCTTTTGAAAATAATACTTAAATCTTGTCTTAAATCAAATCATCTCCCTAAAGCCATTGTCTACGGTCTTCATACCGCTCAGGAGGGGGGACATACCGCCCAATTGTTCTTCTGCTTCGATTTCTGGTCTGTAGCCAATTACCTTTCCTGTCTTTCTGTCTTTCCCTGATCGTAGACCATCCTGCTGTCTTGGTGAAGACTGTGGTAGTGGTATCGGTTCTTTGCTTGTTTGATTGAATTTATATAGAACCTTGCCTTCCGAGAATAGCCTTAGTCTTAATTCGCCTTTAGGGAGTGAAGTGAACCGGGGGTGATAGAATAAGTTGTGAAAGAATCGGTTTAGAACGTATCCGCTGTTTTAGCCATATCCGCTGCTAGAGTAACCCCTCGTCTTTTCTTCCTAGATGCTTGTAATATCCCTCGTCGATTGCCTTTATTACCGGATTACTAGAAAGTTATTATAAAGGAATTTATCGACCGGTTTAATAAAAGAAGTCAATTGCCACTGGTCAAAGAAGAGACAAGAGGAGAATCCAGACAAGGTTGGATGGCTAATTCCGGGAATAGGATCTATCCCATACCCTTCTTCGACTATTCGACCTGCTCCTCGAAGCAAGGAAGGGAATGAAGATGGCATAGAATGCCCTGTTATCAAGAAGGAAAATACATATTCTATAAAGGGCCAGAAATGCCCTGTTAGCAAGAAGGAAAGGAGTTGGCTTACCGCATCTACCTTCTCATCGCGGGATAAGGGCTGGGGCGTTAACAAAGTACTATAGCAGCAGGAGCGGCAGCCTTCGTTGATTCCCCACGAAGGAATCGGAATATCGCTACTTCCCCTTACTGTCCTAAGCGGGGGAGGCGAGTTGAAGAAAGAGAGAGATCGAAGAAGCTCCACCTTATCCCAGCCAACCAACCTGCCCATAAAGTCCTCTATACTCTTATCTTTTCGATAAGCGAAGGAAGAGTCCAAGAAGACAGCAGAAGAAAGAAAGCGCTCGCTTAAGAAGGAAGAAAGCGCACGTAAAACAAGCTCATCCGCACCTTCCACATAGATTGAAAAGAAATGATTCGGTAAGCCAAGGACCTGCACCACTAAAGGGAAGGTTGCTTGCAAAGGGGGTCATCCTTATCAACAACTACAAGACGTAATGCAGAAGGAGAATAGCAGCCAGACAGAGGGTTTACACAGCGGGGATATGGGAGTTGAACCCATATACTAAATTCAAATTAGCAGGAGGATCTAGTCAGCAACACACATAACAGCGGAGGAAGAGTTGATAGAACAGCCTATTGTAAAACCCTCCTCGGACAGTAACTGAGATCCGATTCTATTTATAGAGGAATATTCATGATCAGCCTATTCTGGGCTACGCTAAACCTTGCTGCCTTTACCTTCAAGTCCTCCGATCCTCTTCCTTACGGCCTATCGTTGGTTACTTCACGTGGTCTTCTTAAGCCTATGTCTTGTGCTCTTCCTTCTTCTTTCCTGTGCCGCACAAACCAACCAAGCAACCGCCCAGGCAGATGTCTCCTGATATCACAGGAAAGAATCAATCGAGCGCCTCTTGAACGCTCAATTCATCAGACCAATCCGTTACACAGAATGGCTGTCAAAGTCCCCAAGATGCATCGATTTCAAACAAACCCAACCGAAATCAAAAATGGCACAGCTGGCTTCAGGGCTTAAAATAAGGCCATGAAGAGGTTCTATTTTCCAGTTTCCAGTTGCAGTTGACAAAAGAGCGGGGAGTATTGAATTCGTAAAAGGGGATTCGCTCAAAGCAAAGAAGCTACGGATGACCCTTAGCAGAAGAAGAAGAGCTAACACGGGCGGGATACCCATACTTTCATACTTCCCTATGTGCCCACCAGTACTGAACACAAAGAAAATCTTTCTTTGTTGTTTCATGAATTTATCGATATCTCATTCCAATCTCAGGGATTGGATTCGGGCCTAACTCGCACTGCTTTCAAGAGCTAGCTTTCACACTCCTTCTCTATAGTTGATCCATAGCTTGAACAAGACAGCTGCACTGGGATACTCAGATAGAAGTCAAGCGCATCCACAACTGCCGCAGAAAGAACAGGAGCATCTATCCCTATCTTCCGCAACTTCCGAAAGAGCCACATCAAGAACAAGAGCGGGTACCGCATGTGCCGCAGGACAGGCAGGAATGGGATAACTATTTGAAAGAACAATAGCAAGGAGAGGAGTGAAAGCCAGTTCTTTAGTTGAAGAAAGGGTTCCCCTGAGGACCTCTTCTTCAAGCATTTCATCGAGAGATGGGATTCATACACAGTTCCAGGCAAGCAGTATGAGTAGTTGGTCTTTCTTTCGATTAAGGCAAAGATGAATCTCAAAATTCCCATTGAGAAAATTGGAGTCTTTATCGCGAAAAGTTACTCTTCCTGTATGTGCCATTCCCCATAATGGCATTTAAACAAGTCCCACTATTTCATATTTCTATTAATAGGCGCAGTCTTTCTTCCCATCTTGAAAGGCCTTATGTTATGCTTGCGAGCTCTGTCGCACATTCATTTCCATGCGATCCAGCCAACCAATTAGTTGGATAGAGCTGTTAAGTTGTTTAAAGCAATAAAGCATGCGACCTAATTCAAATATTCCCTCAATTTCAAGCTTGAAGGCAGTGGTTATAGGTTGGTTACAGATGAATAACGGAATCTCTTCTTTCTTGTCGTACTTCCCCAAGGCCAAGGGGTGATCTCCTTCCTTTTCTTAATGGATCACTGTTGAAGTATGGATATTAGGTTTAATTAATAACTGGCTAAGGATAGGAATGAGGAAGTGTACATGGACCAACCCTTTTCTCGCAGGAGGGCTGCGAGCATTTAGTGTACAGGTTAAGGAAGTCGATATACGGACGAGTCTTCTCGTCAGTGGTACCTCAAATTCCATGAGGTGAGAATGACCTTTGTTTTCATCTACCGCTACGTCCCTTAGGCTATTCTGGAATAACAGATTGAATCGAAAATCCCCTTAGGCTATTTATTAAGTTAAGGATCGCCTTTCGCCGGGTGTGATTACAGAATCCTAGATGCAGAGCTTGCCGGGTCTTTCCGATATGTCGAATTCCTTTTCGAATATGCCAACATAAGCATAAGACAGCAAAGAAGATACGATATCCCCGAATCGGATTCATGCAGAGAAGGAATAGAAGACCAAAGCAAGTTCGTGCCACTTTAGGTTTAGGAAATCCTCCGAAATAACCAACATACGGGCTTTCCCATTGCATTGTTCGATAATGCGCAGTTAGTGAGACAGTACGGAATATGAAGGAAGCGGAGTCAGCGAAAGAAGTACGATCCGATTTTTAGGCATAAAGAAAGGCTTAATTGGCTAAGGGCTTTTTAAAGAATGAAGCATCCAATTCAAATTCCATTGACAACGGTCTGACCATTCCCACGAGCAGAAAGATCCGAAGCAAGTAGGCTTTTTTTTTGATTCGTTCTGTCTTTGTTCCACTTATTGCTTTAATCGACCCCAAGGGGTTCGAATCCCATGATAAACCGTTTCCCTAGACAGATAGAAAGAACCGGAATAAGATAGGACTGACTCGACAATGGGAATGAAGGAGCTAGCATTTCTTCAGTGATCAATCTCGTTCCGCTCGTATTCTTTCCTACGACCGTTCGGGTATGATAGCCTTCCTTATAGGCCGCTTCAGACGTGTGAAGCTAACATGCTAAAGAGAAGGATTACATCTCCCTTTATTGTCAATCAAACGGCCGGGAAAGTACGTTCAGCAGCTAGCGCGAAACGAAAGCAAGGGATGCAGGTATGTCATAAAGATGAATCTATCAAGCAAGTCTCAGTAAATACATATGTTTGATTAAACCATTCAACATAAAGTACTTGTTCAGTAAAGGTGTCAGTGTTCATATCATAAAAGAAAGGACAGTCATTTCACCGCACGCAAAGGCTGTTACAGATAGCTAGATTGCTTCTTTGACAAGCCAGATGAGGCATAGTGTTCTTTCATTTTCTTTTTACATGTAAGATTTAATGGTATCGTATCGCTGTTCTAGACCGAAGGTATCGAGTTTTTGTAAGTTAATGCAAAAGATCGCTTACCATGACGTGACACGCAATCGACACCATACCATTCAAAGATATATTTATGGGAAGATCGAAACTTCCATAGCCTGAACTGATCAAGTCTGATCCTCTTTCTTGATGTTCCTTCACAGACCAATCATGTAACCTGATCTTATTACGACGTATCTTTCTTGTCTTGATTAAATACATCATTGAAACAATCATGCGAGAGGTCTACTACGTCAATTGCGTAACGAGTTGGACAGAGAGAACGCAGGAACGGCACCATGTGAGATTCTCATCCCGACTCGTTCGATTAATGGTGTTGCTGTCAGCCCTGTTCCTAGAGATCTGGGATGGAGGGACGCAAGAGAAGTAGGAATGGGATCGATGCAGTTGCTCAGGCATCCAATGCATTTAGTATAGCTGACTGAACACCAACACAATCTTTTTGCTGAAAATGAAACAATTTCCGCACGCCGTTGAAGGCTCATACTAACACTTGAGAGCGAAAGGAAGTCTCTTCTTTTGAGGATGATCTAGCTATGTCAGTTGGTTTGGCTACTACTCCTTCTTCTATGATGCAATTTCGGTCTCATTCCTCAAGGCAGAGGAAGGTTTCCCTAATGACTGATCAACCCATGGAACTGTGGTTTGGCTACTTCTGTATGGTCTTATCGAGAACCCTTCATATAGGGTATTTCCATGTCTGACTATATTATTAGAATATTTTTTTCATCATTGACCGGGTGAGGCATACCATACATCTCTTTTATCTGGGGCAGATAGACCTAGAGCAAAGCCCTTCTTTCACTCACATCTGGTACCGTGGAGCAGTACCTAGGGAAAGGATCAAGACCATAGGGGAAGGGGGAACAAGCTCTTCGGAACGGATACCCATCTCTTTGAATCAAACCTTTCCAGGATGCTCGCTTCCAAGCATTTAGTGCCATGTTTTGTTACCTGACTACTGTTCTCTGACCTCTAAAGGAAAAGAAGCATACTTGAAGGGCCCATAGAGAATAGCCCCTACGGACACCATCTATCAATCGTTCCATCTCCGCTTTCCCCAAAAGGAAGAATCTGGCTTATCCTATTATCTTTATGCCAACTGTATTGAACTCAATCATCACATTATGGTTACACCACACCATTCGAAAGACGAACATCAAGTAAAGGACTACAACATTTTTAGATTGGCAGGATTAAGTATAAAGCATTATTGTAGAGGGTTCCCCAAAAAAATAGATAAGGGATCTTGCCCTATAACCTAGTGAATAGGGAAGAACAGATCCCATATGTCTAGTTAAAAGCCTTTCTTTCCTTTGCGGCCTCACAAAGCCCTTCCTGCTTCATAAAAAGAAAGTTTCCAGACGAGTAAGTAATGGTGACCGACTCGATCTTTCCTCTACTGACATCTAGCAACTCTAGAAATGAAAGAGAGAAACTATTAATAACTAGGGGATGTTATCTATCGGTAAAGCCTAGCTACGAGAGAGTCTTTTCGCTAGGACGTTTCACTTTGAAAGGAGAAGTAGGGATTGAAAACTGGAACAACGTATTGTGAGGCATTTTGTTCAGGAGCAGGAAGATAATGAGAAGAAGGAAGAGCGTATCTAGCGGTAAGCTTTTTCTATGATGGTCTTTAGGAAGAAGTTTCCATTGAATTTTTATAGGGGAAAGGAGTTCTTAGCTCCGAAGTAGTTCGGAGAGGGGAAGGGACACACTGGGGATATCAAATAGAAGGGGGTATTTGCGGAGTGAAGAGCTAAGGCCAACCAACCCGGTTATCGGAGTTCAGCTATTCGCCCAACCCTAAATATAAAGGAAAGACGGAGACGGATAGAAGGCACGTAGCTCAGCTCAAGAAGCGGGCCGTACGAGGTTCAATAGAAGCGAGACCATACCATACGGTAAGAGAGGCTAGGTGACTCTCCTTACATTGGGGTTTAAGGCACTCGCCTGTTAGACCGTTGGAGCGGAAGCCACAAGACTGAACTTATAAGTAAGCGGTGCCACCTCAAAAGAATCTGGTGCAGGAGAGGGGGCATTGGCGAGGCTACCAGGATCGGAATTGAACTGTGAACTTCTTCACTGAACTGCTACTGAACTATCATATTATAGCGGAAACTGACGCATCTTTTGAAAGAAGGCAATCTAAGATTATGAGAATATGGGTGGAGGTTGAGGGGAGATGCTTTACTCATTAGGATACGGGCGAAGGAAGTTCATAGGTACTAGTTCTATTGGCAAGAGCCGGATCTCCTTATTCTTTAGAGGCGGGAAGGTGCTCAGCTACTCGACTCAGAAGGGAGAGAGTAGCTGCTTTTCTTCGAAGTTAGGGTAAGGGTATCGACAGATCGCGGAAAGCCATCTCTTCCTTTTTAGAACTTTGAGTCTGTCGCATAAGCTAGGTGGCTTGCCTCAGGCAGTCTGTGCTTTCTAAGCCCTCTTTCTCGCGATCTTGCTATCCAGTATTTCCATCACTTCTCTTATGAGCCGGATCTACTCCTCAATACGAATCCAGAGCCGATACCTTTACCTTTTATTGGTAAAACCGATGCTGATCTACTCTACTATTCGATTTATTCACGCAAGTAAAGCGTGAAGCGACCTGAAGATAAGGACTACAAGCGGATCGTTGCTGTAATTCCCTATCTTACTTGTGAAACGGAGGTTTCACAGGAAGAAGATAGTTCCAGAGAAAGAAAGACTATCAATATAGCGAATCTCAATGCCAGGATAGCTAATAGTAAGAAGGGAGCTTTTAGGAGTGATTATCCCTTTTCCTTTTTTTGTCTTTTTTATGGCTTCACTTCGTTCATAGCTTCGTTCGCTCGGATATCCTCTTGTTACCCTTTGGCTTAAACACATTTCGTCGAGTAAGACAGCTGTGGGAACAAGCTTCAAAGTTGCTCGCTAGCTGCTCTTTCCTGTTGTGGAATCAAGCCGCATTCTTTACGCTATTCATTGATCTGATCGGGTCGGTACTTATTCTGATAGTTGTACTCCCCCTAGATTGAGAAGAGGGAAAAGGCTAAGAAGTTTCCCATTAGCGGATGAAAGCCCTTTTTTCTAAATAGAAATGGGGGATAGAGAGCTAGTCTATAACTAGAAGGATTCGGGGCAGACTTATAGAGCATACCCGGAATGAAGAAGGACCGGATCCCGCAACAAGGTTGAAAGCAAATTCCTTACTGCAGTTGCTCTAGTAGTAGGAATTGACCCCGGGTTCGCCTCGGCCAGTAGGATACGAAAAAAGTGAATGAGAGTATTGAGTACTTTCTTCTTACTTCAGCCGAACATAGATCGTAAAAGATGCATTCGGTCATTCGGTAACTACCTCGGAAGCCCTGCATGGGTCAACTCCACTATGTGCTCAGGCGTGGGAATCCAGTTCATAGAAGGATTGGTGGGCCTTGTTGAAAGCCTTCTTATGTGAATCTTGTACTGTTAAGAAAGAAAGGCTACTTTAGTTCTCACTTCGTTCGTTCCGTCGTGGCTACAACCTAGCTTGGGAATCTGTCTGAACCAGGGAAAGCAGAGTGAACAGCTTCACATCTTACTGACAAGGTGCGTGCCCAGCTAAAGGAAGATCACGAGTAGGCAGCTATGGAATCCGCTGTTCTTGCCGGTGGTAGGGCAGTAGGAGTAAAGGCAATAGGATCAGTATTAGGAAATGGTCTAACTAGGAACGGCAGACTCAAGGCGATGCCTAGTAGATAGATCCCGGGGGTACCTAGAAAGGAAGGCATCCTTTTGCTTTTGGAAAGAGAAGGCACAAATTTAATTGGTGCAAGGGGTAGTCAGATAGGGTTGTTATCGCTCTTGGGAAGTATATTTAGGGGTTTGGGAGTGGAGACTTCCTTGTTCTTAATAGTAGGGTTTCGTGCCAGTCTAATAAGATCATGAAGAAGTGTGAATCGGCGGAGCTCCGAGTGTTCTAGGAGTAGTAGGGGTGCATCTATCTATGTTACGTAGTTGCCCCGTTTGAGTACATCTTTTTCTTACTCCCTATTGGCGAGTGTTGGATTTTCAATTCCTACCAACCCAGGAAGCTACTTAGTTGTTGAGTTGCCAATGAGCTGAGCTCTGGGTCGAAGCTGCTAGACTAGAGGGTGGCCTCTCTCTCATAAGAGGAATAAAATCGTAGTGGCGCAATCCTGACTGTCGGTCTTCCCGGTTGAAGGTCCAATACAAGTAGAGTAGATAGCAGGTGTCTTCGTTTTGGCTCCCTCCGCATAGGACAGTAATAATATAACTTCGTAGCGCCTTGAAGCAATAAATAAAATCTTATTTTAGGGAGGGAAGTCCCCACGAAAGACCCCTCCTCCCTCTCTGGCTTATCAGTCTAGCAAGCATCCCGCTTTGAATGAAAAAAGCGCCAAAGCCTAAGACTGCAGAGGAAAAGAGTACTCTAGGGAAAGGAATCGATCTCTCTTTCTTTTTTCGGAGCAACGTCTGCTAATAGTCAGCGTAACGTCTTATCGTCTGCAGTGAGAAGGTCTCTATCTGGGTGGGAGAAGTGATGAGAGCAGCTTTTCACAGGCAGGAAGATTCTTTTCGGGTATTCAGTTTCCCCAGCTTTCCTTTAGAAATTGCAACTCCGGAACTAAGGATAGGATTCCATTCGGAGAAAGAAATAGGGTATTGGGTAATGGTAGGGTTGATATCGCAAGGGTCGCTAAACGCGGCTTTTTCCCGAGTGTTGTTAAACAACAGGCCTATCAGGCCCTAAAAAACAAAGCAGGAGCTCGTAGGAGCAAGTGGAATGTAAGACTTGGAACGAGGAGTAAGAAGGGATGGATTCGTTGACAGAAGGAGGCAAGATCCGCTTAATAGACTCAAAGATGTCTCTTCGCAAGGCCCTCCTCTCCTAGCCTCAACAACAAATCTTCCATTAGGCATTTTCTAACAATAAGAGGGGCGTCGCGAAACTCTTCATCAGGACAAGACTCTTCAGATTCACCTCGAGGCTCCTCTGATGACACAACCTCGGAGGCTGCAGGATTTGTTAGTATCTACCACATCCTTTTCAAAAACATTAGCTTGATTTTTCTTTGCCATGAACTCTTCTCTTTTTTCAAAGTAAAAACCATCTTGCAGTCCAGTCTCCATGAGAATGACGAGTGGGCCCCCCATTTTTCGGGGATGGAGGGAGCTGAAAAGCAGCCCAACCCACTTGCCCTACCTATTATGTGTTCAGCATAAGGCCACTAGCTTCAACGCGCTTAGCTACTGCGTAACACTTTCTTCTTTATGGAAAGTTCAATTTTGATATTCTCTTAGCTCCTAGTTTCACTCTCGATGTGAATCTTTCTTGCCTTCCTTCTTTTTGTCTAGTCAAGCTAGAGGGGTAGTGTGGGAAGGTGAGTTCTTTGCAAAGGGAAATCCTCTCTTTCAGGCCGGCCTTTACATTTTCATTATAGGGTTGAGACTTTACTTAGCCATCACCCACCTTTTCATTCTTTAGTTTGTCTTCCAGATAGCAAATGCATTGGATGCTGGGCGCTCCCCCTCTCTACGCCCTTTCTTGCCCTAGAATCCGTTGAACCTTAGAGCTTGGGAGATGTATTGGTAGGGGCACCCCCACTCAAACCGCTGGCAAAGCATTAGGAATGAAAGGGAGACACTTACCAACAAAAGGGGGACAGCTCATCAAAGTCATTTGGCTCCTTTGGATCCTTAGAATCTTAAGAAGGCAAGCTACTCATGGATGGTTGGGAACCAGAAGAGGAACGTAAGTAGCCTGCCCGAGCCCCCTACAAATTAGCCTTTGTTGGGTAAGCGGCCCCTTTGGGGATAAGTAAGAAAGGGGAAGGAATGAGAGATCCAGTTCATCCTCATAGCGCTTTTAACATTCTATTTTCGAGATGCGAAGTAAATGTCATAGTTGATAGCCTGCCCCGGGAGTTTAGTTTCGCCTGTCACCTTACCTCTTGGTAGGGACGGAACTCCCTCGCTTCCAAGATGGGAGGTTCCCGTCGAGACTAAGCCCGAAGCTAAGAGCTCTAGCTAAGTGGGCGCTACAGTTTAGACTCAACCATAACATAATATGTAATTCTGGGAATTTCCAACAATCTTATTCCTACTGAACCTCTCGGTATGGATTTCTTCCTCTATCTCCCTTTCTATTCCCCTCCACCATCTTTCTTGGCATGGACTAAATGGCTAGTGAGATGTTCCTCAATGGAGATGAGGATGGAGTACTGGTTGCTTCGTAGCCAGCAGGATGACTTGGAAGAGAGAGATAGGGAATGAATGGGGTGGACTTGGATTTTATCTGGCAATTGGAATCTCGATCTGGAGAACTTCAATATGCCGTGGATCTGGAGGAGAGAGAATGTGAATGAAAGAGATGGCTCAGTGCGGCACGGCACGTTTGTTGATGCCAGGGATAGGGATGAAGGCATTAGAAAAGCTGGTTCCTCGCCGGGAGAGAGTAGAGCCTTGGAGTGCTCATAGAAGTCTTTAAAAACCGATGAGCTATGGGAGACAGAAAGGCCTATAGCTAGCCGATTCGGAAGTATCCGGATTCTGATTTAAATCTTTATCCAGGAAGATGTGGCTCCTTCTGATCTTGCTACCGACTTAGGACACACTATGTTCGTTGATTCCGAAAGCATGTTGATATGTGATGAACCACGCCATCAGCGATTTCGGTCATCACTTTATGCAATTACAAGAGACTTTATTTTTCTAAAAAGTAGTAGAATCTATAAGTGAGGAAGTAAGAAACTGTGGAAGCAGTAGCGGACGGAAGGGTTAACATTAATATACCGGGGCATTGGAGTCTTGTTTGCACGGGATTCCACCTCAACCAGTTAGAGGTAAGCGGTTTCGGGGAACAGGCTGTAACAGGAGAGGATAGAGGTAAGAGGGGAGCGGGCATCCATCCAATCTTCACTTATCAAAATTAACAAAATGTTTAAGGTGTAAAATAGAGGTTTAAAGGTCTCTAGCAGCCTCTAAGCCCGTTTCACTCTTTTTTCTACAATCACTGGCGTAACGTAACATAATTGGCAGATGCCCTTGCTGCGGATTCGTCTGGTCATTGAGATTTGCCTCTTTTGCTCTCCCATTCGAAACCAGGCGGAAAGACTTTCTACCCATCATCCCGTCCGAAGGCCGAACTGGTTTACTATCCAAACACAAAAAACATAGTTTTTTATTTACTTACTTTTGAAGACAATGGTTGTTTCGGCTAGTCCAGCACTAACCCTTCGATATATCTCTTGCTGAAAGTATCCCTGATCCCATTGATAACGGGTGGGACCAAATAATTCGATCGGAGTAGTTGCTGAACCATACCACATCGTTCCAGCAACAACAAAAGCTGCAAAAAAGACAGCAGCAATACTGCTGGAAAGGACGGTTTCAATATTTCCCATACGCAATCCTTTGTATAGACGTTGTGGCGGGCGGACGCTAAGATGGAATAACCCCGCTAATATGCCCAATGTACCCGCTGCAATGTGATGAGAGGCTATTCCTCCCGGAACAAAAGGATCAAAACCTTCTACACCCCATGCCGGATTTACAGGTTGTACTTTTCCCGTTAGCCCATAGGGATCGGACACCCATATTCCAGGACCATACGCGCCCGTTACATGAAATGCACCAAAACCAAAACAAGCCACTCCTGAAAGAAAGATCTTGGGCAAATCCAAAGAAGGTTTTCCTGTGCGCTCATCGCAAAATATTTCGAGATCCCAATATACCCAATGCCAGATAGCTGCCAAAAAGCATAAACCAGAAAACACAATATGTGCACCAGCTACACCTTCATAACTCCAAATACCCGGATTTGTTGCAGTACCCCCTGTGATACTCCAACCACCCCATGAATTGGTAATTCCTAAACGAGTCATGAAGGGTATAACAAACATACCCTGTCTCCACATTGGATCAAGAATGGGATCAGAAGGATCAAAAACTGCTAATTCATACAGAGCCATCGAACCGGCCCAACCAGCAACCAGTGCTGTATGCATTATATGAACAGAAAGCAACCGGCCGGGATCATTCAATACAACAGTATGAACACGATACCAAGGCAAACCCATGGAAATACCCCTTTCGATAAATAGACACTATGTAACTTTATTGCATTGGAAAAGACTATACTATGACTATTCTATGTACCTCCCTTGTTCAGTGGATTATTTCCGAACAGGGTGTTCATTCTGTTGGTAATAAAATAATGGAACAACTCTGGTCTTAGAAACAAAGAGAAGCAGGTTTATTCTATACTCGATAAGTACCAATACGCAATGGGGGTTGATACCATTTTCTCTGAGCGAATGCGTGCATACTTATTCATCGCCCTATTCAAAAAAAATTCAATACTCATTGATAAAAGATAAAGAGAAAGGAACCTGAATTCACTGGCTAAGCCTTGCAGTACCCCCTGCTTGGAGGATCGGCTACTGGTATATGGCTCGCTCCATTTATGCGACTCGTTCCCTCTTCACCAATTACTTACCATTTTCATCAGCTTCCACAAGCATCTCTTTTCAATCGAGTCACTTAACGCCCTTCGCCTTTCACGGGGGAGAAAGTGGGACTCTTTAAAAAGGCGGCGCTAACAATGCAAGTAGCGACGTAGCAGCGTAGGGGGTCGACCCTTCTCCCAACCCGAAGCTGAGTGGGCGGGCCTAAAGGCAAGAGCATGGTCCTGCCATTGATCATGGGTCAACGACGGAACAAAGAAGTCAAGTAGGTTGTTCCTCCGTGTCCTACTAATTGCGTAAGTCAGAGAGTAGCTCTTTCTTCTTTCATATATGGTACCATCCCTCACATCCTCCTGTCTTCTTAGTCTTCGTCTGCTCTCAATGAGTCAATGCCCGGAACAGGCTCTGAATGAAATAGAAATCCCGTTAGTAAAGTCACCCTCTGACTATGGGTAGCTGGCTTGATGATTGATCTCGGTGATTTCCACCCGTCTCTCTAAGGATGGATCCCTTTTGCCCTCTTTTTGAGGCAAGTCCTATACCTGTAGGGTGGGATTCTTCCTTTCTAGCAGCTCTCAAAAGGCTTCCAAAATGGATTGAGTCCTAAGCCGATCCCTTGAGACTAGCCGGACAATGGAGATAGGTGTGGATATGCATCTTTGAATTCATTAGCTCGCACCAAGATCTACCTCCTAACCACAGAACCTCAGAGTTCTATCAACCAACAGCTTCATAGAGAAAGGAGTCACTAAGGGGCGAGCAATAGGTTTAGCTCAAAAAGAGGAGGATATATAGATTTGCGTGCGGAAGAACTCTGCCTGAGAGCTATGCCTGAGAAGTTAGCCCGAGAAGCTTGAGCGGTTCAAGAATCCGGTTTCTTTCTTCCTCTGGTTGAGTCAATAAAGCTAGCTGCTGCTTTTAAACTATACTGATGTAGTGGGCGGTAGTTGGAAGCACAGTACGGGCAGAAGCAATCCCCAAGCATCATTTTAGAGCTCATTAGTCTTAGTGTGAAACCCAAGAAAAAGGGGAAAAAGTACTCCCCAAAGAATGCGCACCTTTAGGGATAACAAAGTCAATCTCTAGTCTATATATACTAGAGTTCTTATATATATGATGTCCAATTCAGATCGGCTTAATAAACCGCAAGTCTGGCTTCGACAAAACGGTACTAGCCACCATAACAGGGGCAATCTTTATCAGGATGTACTGGAATCATAGGTTGGAGTTTATAATAGAACAGACACAGAACTGGATTGAGGATTAATAGACTAATATATATTAAGAAAGGGATGACAATCTACTAGCTGGAGATTGTGCAAAAAACACTGTACTCCAAGTACGCCTTGATAATTGGATAGAATTATCTTGGGGAGTAGAGAAAAGCCTAAGTTTAATCCTATTTAAAAGACAAACTAAAACAAAAAATGCTGAACAAAGCGTGGTTATCCATCTGGATAAAGGGGTTCAGGACGCAGCGGACACACAAAGGTATCAAGCTTTTGCTTTGAATAATTTGATTGCTGAAGTTCGTGTGCTCAGCAAAGAGCTACCTGAGGGTGATAGTAAGCTTATCCAATTAAATTACCAAAACTGGCTTGTAAAATCTGAATTACAAAAGATTAATAATGTCGTTAAAGAGTACGACAACCTCTTACGTCTTCGTCTTGGGCAAGATTACGAGGGCAACCCTTTTGATGTGATACCTTCATTTCCCGTAGAAGAGAATAGTGAAAAGATCTTAAATGCTGATTTGGATTTCCCTCCTTTGGCAAAAGAGGATTCAGACGACAAAGTTTTAAGTGGTAAGGATTCAGACTCTGAGTCTGCAGAAAGTAAAGCTTTGAGGACAAAGGAGGAAGAGGAAGCTCGTTTTAAAAAGAATGCTTGAGGAGGTTATGTCAAATCGCTCTTACCGACGATGCAAACTATTCCACTTTAAGGCATTTCGTTGCAAGCAAATAGAGCAGAGAGCTTACCCTTTCTTTCTATTAGAGTCGTGAGCTTGTTGTAGTCGGTCCTATAAGGGGAACCTTGCTACTTATTTGCTATATCTCCGCGTCTTTGCGCGGCTCGGCTCGTTCTTCAAGCCCTGCTTCTCCTCACTCCTTGCGCTCTATCAATTTCTTTTTCATTGAAAGATTAGATTCAAGTTCCAACTAATGGCACTTTTCCAATAGAGTAAGGCAAGGAAAGGAAGGTGTGGCATACTTTTTATTCGGTTTAGGCCTATCGGGAGTGAAGAAGGAGAGCAGAGATTCTATCCGGGATCACAAGATATTTTGAAATTTTGAGTTATACTAAAAGGAAGGGCCTTACGTGGGTCAACGTATATAATCAATAACTTTTTGAAGCAATCAATTCCGATTAAGAAGACCTACTTCGAATCCCTGTGGAAGAATAGAATCATAAAAGCGAGGCGATCGGCTGTGAGCAGCAGGAAGAAGAGTCCGTACCACAAGTTGTACGTTCAGCGATTATCAAGCTGATGACCCAATAAAGGATAGCTTCTTTAGAATGGAAGATAGTCACTAAATACAATATAGAGTATCAAAGGAAAGCTTTCTTTAAGTCCTTTGTCCTTTTTCCCGTTATATCGGTTTATGTAATTATCACATAAAAAGAAATCCTATCTCTACTTCTGCTAACGCAGGCGAGAATTGGGCAAGTTGGTGTGCTAATCCGATCAGTAGATTGATGAGCTGCCAATACGGGCATACGGAAAAGAAAACCTAAGTTAGGAATATTTTCTTCCCTTTCCACCGGACCTTGGAAAAGCACTTTAGGCGATAGCATAAAAAGCTGGCACAATAATTTGTATGTGTTACATATGGGGCCGGCCCCTTTCTCTATTGATCAGTAAGAACTGGATCAATTGCTTTGTAGGCCTTGCTTCTTTCTTTATCAACTTAATCTTACGCTGCTTAAGCACCTTAGGCACACTCAGCCCCTATTACATGGCCTTTCTCTCACCTGAGACACATTCTTTTATTCTCTTTCCCTTGAGCCTGGTATTAATTCTTTATAGCCTTCTTTCCTTGGCGAGAAGGGATCGTCTCACACCTGGCAATCTTCGAGGAGAGAGTGGCCTTACGAGGGTTTAGAGACTAAAGACGATAGCGGCGGGACGGGATTAGGCTTTTTAGGAAAAGTTCCTTGCTGCGGAAGAAGTGCGCGTCTTGCCTGGATCGCTATCTTACTTGCAATAGTGCTTTTTTCTATTTGAGCTTCCCTTATTCCTTTTATCGAACATAATGATGCGAATCGAGCTTTAATGAGTTCGAATATGCAACGTCAAGCAGTTCCACTTTCTAGGTCCGAGAAATGCATTGTTGGAACTGGGTTGGAACGACAAGCAGCTCTAGATTCAGGGGCTCTTTATATATCCGAACGTGAGGGAAGGGTCGTTTATACCGATACGGATAAGATCGTTTTATCAGGTAATGGAGGTACTCTAAGCATTCCATTAGGTCGGTATCAACGTTCGAACAAAAATACTTGTATGCACCAAAAACCGCAGGCTCATCGGGGTAAATACATTAAAAAGGGGCAAATTATAGCTAACGGTACTGCTACGGTTGGTGGAGAGCTTTCTTTGGGGAAAGGCGTATTAGTAGCTTATATGCCGTGGGAAGGCTACAATTATGAAGATGCAGTACTCATTAGTGAACGTTTGGTATATGAAGATATTTATACTTCTTTTCACATACGGAAATATGAAATCCAAATCCATGTCACAAACCAAGGTCCCGAAAAGGTTACTAGGGAAATACCCCATTTAGAAGCCCACTTACTCCGCAATTTAGACAAAAACGGAATTGTGATACTGGGATCTTGGGTAGAGACGGGTGATATCTTAGTAGGTAAATTAACGCCCCAGGTGGTAAAAGAGTCGTCGTATGCCCCGGAAGATAGATTGTTACGAGCTATCCTTGGCATTCAGGTATCCACTTCAAAAGAAACGTGTCTAAAACTACCTATAGGCGGTAGGGGTCGGGTTATTGATGTGAGATGGATCCATAACCATAAGAAGGGGGGTTCCAGTTATAATCCAGAAACGATTCGTGTATATATTTTACAGAAACGTGAAATTAAAGTCGGCGATAAAGTAGCTGGAAGACACGGAAATAAGGGTATTATTTCAAAAATTTTGCCTAGACAAGATATGCCTTATTTGGAAGATGGAAGACCTGTTGATATGGTCTTTAACCCGCTAGGAGTACCTTCAAGGATGAATGTAGGACAGATATTTGAATGTTCACTTGGGTTAGCCGGAAGCCTGCTAGGCAGGCATTATCGAATAGCGCCATTTGATGAGAGATATGAACAAGAAGCTTCGAGAAAACTGGTGTTTTCTGAATTATATCAAGCTAGTAAGCAAACTGAGAATCCGTGGGTATTTGAAGCCGAATATCCGGGAAAAAGCAGAATATTTGATGGAAGGACGGGGAGCCCTTTTGAACAACCCGTTCTAATAGGACAGCCTTATATCTTAAAATTAATTCATCAAGTTGATGATAAAATCCACGGCCGTTCAAGTGGACATTATGCCCTTGTTACACAACAACCTCTTAGAGGAAGGGCAAAGCGAGGGGGACAGCGGGTAGGAGAAATGGAGGTTTGGGCTCTCGAAGGGTTTGGTGTTGCTCATGTTTTACAAGAAATGCTTACTTATAAATCTGACCATATTAGAGCTCGTCAGGAAGTACTTGGTACTACGATGGTTGGAGAAACAATACCTAACCCCGAGAGTACTCCAGAATCTTTTCGATTACTCGTTCGAGAACTACGATCTTTAGCTCTGGAACTGAATCATTTCCTTGTATCTGAGAAAAACTTCCAGATTCATAGGAAGGAATGAATCAGTATTTTTCTTCTATGATCGATTTACCAACTATGTCTTAAGCCCCGTCTCAGTAGCTCAATGGTAGAGCAGTCGGGTTCTTACAATTGTTACATGAGAGAGGTCGTAGGTTCAATTCCTACCTGAGAATGTTGGGATTGTTGTCTTTGCGGAGTGATGGATCAGTCTAGAAGGGCGCGATTGCTTACTTTTTGATTTCCATGGAGTGTAAAGTTCCGGGTAAGAACCTGTGCGGGATTGATTTAGTGGTTCCTTCATCCCGTAGGGCGGGGTAGTCTATCGGTGAATACATAACATTTCTCAAGAACTCTGATTCAACCCTTTCTGTGTCACTAACTGGGCTCTCTACCCGGGGCCGGGGCAAAGAATAAAGGATGTCAGACCGCGCCCTTCTAGAGCAGGAGATCTTACTGCTTTTTCACGAGGGTATGCTTTCTTTTTGAATGAATACCCGGTAGCTGTAGCAAAGGAAGAAGTCCAATTCTACCGGATGTCTTTCAGACAAAGAAAGAAATTGGAATATAAAAGCTCCAACATCGAATCGGTCTTATTCCTCCTCTAGCCCTTATGATATCAACAAAAAAAGCGAGTTGAGGTCTCAAAGTCAAATGCAAGAGTCACTATATATTCTCCAAAAAGCTCTTTTCCCAGCCTTTCATACTCGGACTCAGATCTGGGACTAGCTAGGGGATTTCGACCCTGATCTGTCTACGCGATGAATTAATTGAATGGATTCGGGTATAAGAGGAGATGTATAAGGCTAACCAGATCGTCACCACACATCGTCAACTGAACCTTGGCATGCTTCCATCAGCGCTGAAAAGACTGCATTGAACGAGAAGAGAACTAAGGCAAGGCTGGTGATGTGCCACTGTATGGAGGGTTCAGAGAGAGTAGAAGTGAAACAAGAATCTTTATTTAGTGGAGCTAATATGATCGTATGTCTCCTTCTTGAGAAAGCTGGCTTGCATAAGGAGATAAGAGCGTAATTGCTCTAAGTGCGAGCACGTGCGCTACAACTACATCATAAAGAAAAAAGATGTAACAAAGCACAATTAGCGTAACATATGGGAAAGCGGCTAGCGCAAAACGAAAGCAAGGGGAAGACCAGGCGAATCTTTACGGACTGGACTCACAACTATAGCAAAGGTCATCCAGGGTTCCTTCGTTCTATCTGTTCACTTAAGACTGCACTTTAAAAGGTAGTTCTGAAAGGCACCTCTTCAATCCTATTCAACCTTCTATGGAGAAGCCCCAGAACTACGCTTGAAGCTTCATTCAGATCGATTCCAGTCGCCGCTACGCCACATCAATCCGTTATGGCTTGACCCTCTTCCTTAGCAGCTACGGATTCTCCGGGCAGCCATATTTGCGTGGAATTACATCAGTACATTAGTTAGACGAGCAGTGGATTACATCACCCCGATTCGCACCAAGTTTTCTCTGTCGGGCATGGAGAAAGCTCCAAGGATTGACCCGGGGTTAGACCACTCTACGGAACCCCTTTTGACGACTGCTCTGTGCTTGCCGCTATCTTTCTGCCGGCCAGGACCAATTCCGCTTAATGCCATGATTGAGTCATGACGAGCTAGACTGATGACGCTCTTTCAAGGACCGGAAAAACTCTCTAATGCTGAGGATCAAACGTTGCTTCGGATGTCTATGAGAAGGAAGCTTCTCACAGATATTGACTCTTAGATAGATACCAGCATAGTATCTTAATTAACAGTTTTCTGGAACTTGGTTGCACTCGTAAAGCGGCTTAAGAGAGCAGCGAAAGAAGCCCACTACGCGGTGATATTTCCTGACTAGCAAGTTCCGGTCCAGGCTCTAATCCAGTCTCTGATGGCGTAGCTGATGTGTCATGCTAGGAAGCTGAGCTAGGGCATTTTTTCTTTCTCAACGGGAGTGAAACCCTTCCTCTATGCTGACAGAAGCAACCAAGCTCCTGCTTTCATGGTTCGTCGGCTGATGGTTGTACGTGTTTCTGTCTTTTTGTCGGTATGCTGTTCCACTATTACTTTCCGTAAACCTTTCAATAGCTGCTGAACTCGAGACAAATACCTCTTGAGCTCTTTAGCCTCATAACTGCCATTGACCTGATGCACGACTATCTTTGAATCACTAAACCCCAACACTTCTTCTTCTCCCATCTTCTTTGCCAACTTCAATCCCGTAATTAAAGCTTCATACTCGGCTTCGTTGTTAGTTGCTCTTCAGTCGAACCGCAAAGCATATGTGATCTCACTTCCTTCGGGGCTTTGAAATAATAAGCCCGCACCGCTCCCTTCTTCACTCGCTGCCCCATCAACAAACAGAGTCCACATCGAAGATTCCTTGCTTGTCTCCCTTTCTGCACTTTTATCTTCCTGCCGTTTTTCAGCGATCTAGTTATAAAACTTGTTTGAGTGGGAGTGGCCAGCTATCCATATAGGTCAAGCGCTAAGCGATAGATTTTCCTGGCCCTGAGCCAACAATGCCCCGGGACAATCTCTTTATAAACCGACCGAACCTTGTTCTTGATCTCGATTTGCATCAGCCTTCGACAAGACGAGATAAGAATCTCTAGCACCAAGAAGGGAAGCGGCGAACGAAAGCAACCTGACCTGCGGGAGATTGAATTCCCTAAACCCTATTCGATTCTAATACACCCGAATGAGCATCAGAAAGAGAGGCTTTGGCCTAGCCTTAATGAGATCAATCACGAGTCTTCGCTACAGAATCTTCCTAAGTCGTAGCTTGAAAGTCAACCAGAAATAGAACGTACAGAAGCCAGATCTATAAAATGAGGCTAGAGCTACAATCCGTAACTTGGAGATTGACTTTCTCGGGGAATATTGAAGGCTGTGTCGACCCCCGTTTGATTAATGAATCGATAGGACAAGAATCACAGGAAAAAATTCCCATGAGTCTCCTTTGAAACAGACGCCGAAACAAATGCCCGTGAAGAAATCTGGTGCGAGGGAAGATTGCCCCCAGGCTATGAATCAAAATTTGGAATAGCAGCTCTTTTGCGGGACTTTCTTCTTTCTTTTACAGATGTTGAATCCGCAGCACATGAACTGGTCGAGTGAATGGCTACTGCAAGAGAATCCGCTGCTCTTGAATCAGAGTAGGCTGCCTTTCCTATTGAAGCTTATGTTGTTGCGGTTATTGCATTAAGCACGGGTTACGAAAGCAAGGGCATTCAAGCTTTCCTTCTCAGATGGGGCCTAAGGACTCTTTTCTCGGCGTAAGGACTGGTACATTAATATGCAGGAGCGAATTCCTATAACAGGTAAAACCACCTCCCCATCTCAAGGGGGCTTTCAGCGACCAGATCCAGGACATTCCTATAGGCTTCACCTTCTATCCCGTTTGGAACTGAGACGGGACTGTAACCGCTCATTATGTCACCTGTCTTTTCGACAGAAATTTCATTATTAGTTAAACCAGCGGGTTGAGAGGGTGTACCATAGGGTTCGACCTTGACCCCCATCCAACTATATTCTAATTTTATACCGTTTTTCATTTATTTTTATTACCCTTTCCGCTAATGGCACATAGTGAAAAAAGGCTACGAAAAGGTAAATCAAATAACCAGATAACAAGAATGCAAAATAGTAGACAATGAAACCTTTGTTTATTTGACCAATTCCTTCTAAAACCTTCTCAATCATTTGCTTTTGTTTATTCTTTTATACTGCTCTGCTCCCCCTTTAAAAGAGAGACTTAGAACTAAACGAAAGCTTTTCTTGGTTGTTAACCAACGGAATACATGGGAAAAAGAAAGAAGGCACCTACGGACTATCATTCTTCTATGGAATGCAGGAAAGCATCTCGTAACATCCTAGTATAGATGCTATTAAATCGGTTATGAAGCACGGGCTCACAGAGCTACTGAGTTAGGCCCAACCCAATTGAGTTATCACTTAAGCAAGTGTCTAACCCGTCACGCTACCCGAAGAAAAAGATGCAAGCTCTAAAGGTAAGCTAGATTACCCTACAGCTTACGTCTTCAGTCTAACCTCGATCCGGTCAGCTAGTTTAACCCTGATGCCAGTGTTTGTAGTCTGCCTAGGGTTTCAAGCCATACGAAAGTGCCCGAAAAGCATAACCCATACCATGAACCATCAACCACGGATCCATCAACTCAAAAAGAAATTCCCCTGAGCCTGGTGAGGCATCAATACCATCTATGGCTAATTAGGCTATTAAGGAAGAGATGCCCCTTTCTATTATCGTAGATTCCACCAAATGCAACTTCTTCAACAATCGTGAATTGAATTAGCCTCGAGTCAGGCCTAAGCGTTACAAACAGATTCATTATCTTAGGTTAATGCTCATCAAGAGATGCAACAGAATGGACCTGAAAAAATCAATCGATTGGGACCTTCAGAGAAGCCATTTTCCATTATCTATTTTCTTCATAAAAAAAGGATGAATAAGCTGATTTAATAGAGAACTGCCTGGAGATGGCCGAAACAGAACTTCGGGGGAGCTATGCTGCTTATTGTAACTTTCCATTGTATTCCCTTCCCCTTGCAGAAGCAGGACACACTTTAAAAATAGCATAAAGAGCAGAAAGAAGGAAGAGAAAGGAGGTGTGGTCGACAGTCTCTTTGCCTTTTTATAAGCCGACAGAATGCCCCGGTTGCATTGCACTCCATTGGCGGATTTAGCAGCAGTAGCATCAGTGGTTTGGCTTTTCGTACTGAAGGTTTCATTTATTCCCTAGGGTGGAACCTGAAATCAACGGATAGAACCGATTCAACAGAAAATCCAAGTCCAAAGGATGAGGCTGAAAGCTATAGAAGAGAGGCAGGACAATCTAATGGACAGGTAGCTCATCACACCTAAACAAGGGCAGCTTCAGACTTACTAAGCCGGCATAAGTTCCCAGACTAGAGCCGCACCACACACATATGATGGCCTACCCGCGGCAGCAGAAGGGCAGCTACATTCAGAAGATAGTACACAGCAGTAGAAGGAGAGGGACGCTCACGCACGCCCACCACCAGCTACACCTTCATAACTCCAAATACCCGGATTTGTCACTGGTTCCAAATCTTTGATAGTGGCATCCCCCAATAAGCATCCTACCTAACTCGATCTTGCTCTTCTTCTTACACATAGAAGGTTTTTGCTCTCGTATTGTGGGTTTCCACTTCGTTCAGTTACATTATTAGATTAGGGCTCTACCCAACTCTACTTTGGTGATTAAGTTCTGCTTTAGTCTATCTTATACATATATATTTTGATCTGGTTTACCTACCTCCCGGAAAGTCAGTAGTTGGGTTTAAATGGGTATACAAGATCAAAACTCGGTTTGATGGCTCAGTTAAGCGCTACAAAGCTTGTTTGGTAGCCAAGGGTTTTACTCAGGAATATGGTATTGATTATGAGGAGACATTTGCCCCTGTAGCCCGCATCACATCTGTACGATCATTACTTGCAGCTGCTGCTGTTCGTCGCTGGGATCTCTTTCAGATGGATGTCAAAAAATGCCTTTCTTAATATTAAATGCTACTTTTCTGAGGAAGTTTATATGCAACCTCCTCCTGGCTATGATCATCCGCCAAACAAAGTATGTCGTCTCCAGAAAGCGCTCTATGGCCTCAAACAGGCTCCTAAAAGACTTTCCTGAGCCCAACCAACCCCCTTAACTAATAGATGCTAGTTGGCGAGGCCATCTGCTAATCCTAGCCTCAGTCTAATAAATAGAAGGGGGTTTGGCTCCGGACTCCAACTCGATCGAAGGGAGAAGAACTCTCAGGCAAAAACAGTTACTCCTCAATCAGACCGGGCGACAGACGAGAAATGCTTTATGGAAAGAGTCATGTTTACAAGCTCGAGGAATTTAAGGGGCGTAAGCCTGGCTAAGCGAACTACCTTTTGTATATATTCTATTGAATAAGAAGTGAATATGAGAGAAAGGCTCTTCTTTCACACTATGATGGGAAATCCTAAAGGAAAAGAACTAAAAAAACACACAATACCATGGATCGTTCTGTTTGGCTAAAATTCTTAAAAGATATAGAACATCTGCAAATGTTTTCACTCTGTTCGGATTTCGATGAACTTTCTCTGGAGGAAAAGGACAAAGGAGCCCGTCGTCAAGCCAAAACTGCCGAGATTTCCCTTGTTCCACCAGTTTGACCAAACACGCAGCGCCAGGTTTCCGTCCACCAATCCAGAGCTCAAGACAACCGCGATACTTAAATCGCTCAAATAGCCACCTTAGACGGACACAGCCATTAGAAAAAGAAACTGAAACTCGATGGAGTACCCTAAACCTGAGATCCTCGACAAAGAAAGTCTCGATTCGAGGAACGGAATACAGGTCCATGATAGAACACAGACCGGTAAGAGAAAAGAAAGTAAGCATAGTCTTCATTGAACCGGAAGAACAATTCTATTTTCCGTCAACAAAGTAACGCTGTG